GCTCCGGAACCCGCACCCTTTTTGGGCTGGGGCTGGGGTTTGGCATCTGAGCTGATGCCGATGGTGGAGCCATTCCTTAGGCGGAACGAAATGACTCAAAACATACCAGGAGAAGGGGCCCTGGAGGAGCCGGCGCAGGCGGAAGCACCGGCGGAAGTTCCCAACCCGGATCTGGAGCCGGCGGCGGAATCGGAATCGGAGGATGAAAGCTCTTCTTCTTTAGAAGAAGACAGAGGGGATTCTGGGGGGGGGAAATTTGGGGGTTGCGGAAGAAGTTGAAGTAGCGATTCCACAGTATCGAGTGGAACATCAGACAGAAGAAGCTGCTTTGTATGCGAGGATACAAAGACTCGAGGGCTTATTAGGCCACCGAGTTTTACCGGAAACGGTACCAGGGGAATACCTTGATTTTGTCAAACGAGCTCTTAACAATGCATCAGACTTTGGTCAACGATCATATGAATCAGCTATTCAATTCGAGACTTTCGAAATAGACATCCTTGAAAAAAACAGATTGCGCAAGACATCCTATTCGATCTCTTCATAAATGAGCCAGACCTCTCCTCCCTTTTGGAAATTTCGCCCTATCAAAACATCCGCGAAGAAGCTTTTGAATTCATTCAAGAGAGAATCAAAGACGTGGAGGAGAGGAGCTCACTGAATTCAGATGACAGGGAAAACCTGCGAGCCCGTATGGATTTGATTCTAGCTCATTTAACTAATGATAGGTCTCACTCTCAGATCTATCAGGATTTCAAAAGACACTTTTGAGGGTTGGGTTAGGGCTCCCCCCCCCGATGAACAGTCACTCACTTTTGACAGTGATACGATTCCAGAAGATGATCCAGAATTGGGTCAATCACGTCCGCGACAACTTTAACCAAGTCGTCCGAACGATTGTCGACCACCAGATCCGCTGGTCTGCTATATTCACCCCAGCACCTCTTCCGACCCTACCCTATAGATGGATATCCAGTACTCCATCACGGATTTGTTTGTAAATCCGTTTTAAAGGTAGTCTGTCCCCAGGATTGTGTTCCAGTTGCCGCAGATGAAGAGAAGGCTTTCTGTGCTTAGTGGTTTGCCATTTTTATATAGGACTTCTCCTGTGACGATTGGAAAAGAGGCTTCCCCTATTTCATCGTTAGAATAAATTCTTCCACCCTTTTGTCGATTTGAAATTGCAGTTCGAGCCTTTTTTTTATAGCTTATGCTTTTGTGGTACGACGCGTCATCATTCTTGTTCTTTGACTATTCTTGTTCTTGTACAAAAGGAGAAAAAGCGGATCCCTCTCCCTATTGGTCGAGTGACCTAAAGTAAAGGTCCCTGTCCCAGAAAGAAGGATCGATGAATCACATTGACGGAACCCCAAAAAGTGCTCTTATAATTGTCAGCTGTCCGAATCTGACTGAGCTACCGAAACGGATCAGTCTGGGTAAGGTCGATGTCAAGCTCGTGACTGATGTGCGTCGACGATGAGACTGAGTGGATCGCTCTTGGTGGACTCAGGTCAAGGTCAATGCCGTGCTTTCTTAACCACAGCTGGGTGCTTTACTAACGATGATTTGAGGGTCTCACTTCCGACATCTCCAGGTTTTGTCGCTTCGACATGCTCCGCTCACCTTTAACCATAGTCAATTCAGATAATTGGGAGGGAACCCGTAGGGTTGCTCGACCGATAGGGAAGCGCGTTTAGTCTTCCATACCATGATTCCAAGATCATGTTGTCATCCATCACTGACAGTAGCGGTAGTGTGGCTAAATCGATCGAATGACCGTGATAGTAGCGCAGCGCAGTTGAGATTGCCTGATGCGACAAGGGCAGAGTTCGGCGCGGATGAGATTGATCAGTGAAGGTTGCAATTGAGACCGATCAGTCCTGGCATCTCTCAATGGACAGAGCTAGACCCATTGAAAGGGAACCCGTAGGGTTGCTCTTCCGAGAGGGAGAGGAAGCAGGAGTCGTCGTTCCGGTACATCCTGGTCAAAGCTCAATGATTATGGTTCCGTCAATGTTAGGCATCTAGCTAGCGTTCTTTCTGAGCCAGGCGACCGAAGGGAGGAAATCAAACTCACGTTTTGGCTATAGCTGATTCAGTGCGGCATGGCCTAGTGAATCGGGCGGTGGATGCTCTTTTATAACGATGATTGGCGGGCTGCTTCGGGTCCTTTCTTGGACATGCCGCCGCGGTCGCTCCGTTTGGTGGGTCAAACAGAGGCGACCGGAGGCGACCGGTGAGGGATTGGATTGTTGGGGTCCTTGCTCTGGATGTTCTTCCCCCGGTGTGAAAGGAGATCTTGACTTGCACGGATCAGTCCAATTCCATGTGCTGTCAGTCAGGCAAAACTAGCGGATTGAGGCGACCGGCTGAAAGTGACCTTTTAGGGAGGACGACCGATAGGGAGAGCCCGGAACGGATCAAACAAAAGATACACGGCGAAAGAAGACAAGGAAATTAGGTATCTACAGTTGGACCCTCAGAACACGACCGTACAAACTCAAATACGAATAAGATCAGAAAGGCCATCATCAGAGCAAACAAAGCAATCGCTTCTGTCAACGCAAAGCCGAGGATCGCGTATCCGAACAATTGCTTCGTAATTTCATTACCTAGCGACAGCGTTGATTAAGGAACTAAAGACATTACCGCAGCCGCTCCTGCTAATGCAATTGTCGCACATCCGGCACCAATTAGTTTCGCTCCTTCGATCATGTATGTTTTAGACAAAATGGATACTGACAAGAGAAAGAATCGGGTTTGTTACTCTTCATGCCTGCAGCAAGGTTATGGAATAAAGTGCAAGGGAAAATGAATAGGTTTTCCTTATCGAACTGTACGTGCTACTCTTCCTTGCTAGCGCTATCTCCCTGCTAGCCTTCTTGGTATGGCGAGGTACTCTTTCCACCAATCTGGCGAGGAACATCTCTGTCAATGGAAGTTGGTGATGAGTTATAATACGATGATTCTTTCTGTTCATCCTGGCACCCTAATCTTATCTCTTTGCTGATTGATCACATGGAGGACCCTCATCAAGACCCTTCTCCAGCTGATCAAGAGAACGAATTAACCGATCCAAACGGAGGACCAATTGAACGAGCTAGCGTCGATCCCTCTTCCTATCCGATCGATCCAACCTTCCATCCTTGCGTACACTAGAATCATGCACATTAAGGACTGATATCTCCTCTGGGGCATGTTTCGGGAACATCAAAGACTGATTTTCTTGCGGCTACGAGGGAAATCCGTGCCATGGCTGAACCCGCCGAGTGCGCCCCTATCGTCATACCATTGATAGACCAGGATTCGAACCTGCATTGTCCCTAATGGTAGGTAAACAGAATCATTCCTATCATCTCATGACTGTAAAGCAATGGGATTAGCGATCTCAGATGTCATTGTTGCATCATCTAGCCTATTCATTGTAGTTGCAGCTGGAACATCAAATACAGAATTTCTCGATCTCTTATAAGTAGTACTATGTGACCTGTCTTCTCTCCTCATTCGTATTTTCTTTCTAGAGCCGAGGGGAATGCCTGCTCATCATCGTTTCACTCTTTTGGGAAAAAAAAGGATCTCCTCTATGAATGTCTATGCGTCTTAGGAAGGATCTGCTGGAGATTGCCCCCACTTCGGGTAGGCGTAGCGCTCTCTTTTGAAGCATATATTATTGCCTATGATAGGTCCCAAAGGCCAGCTCATTCTTATCGCTGCGTCAGCGCTGACGTTGGTGACATACTCGTTTATGACTTTATCGACATCGAAGGTGCGAGAGGAAGACCACTCAAAAGGTCTCATGTTTGGGGCAAGCTCTGCTTTCCCTCACCCGAAAAAGCGCGATACGCGGAACCAAGATCTTGATGAATTAACATATCGGAGCAGACAAAGCGGGGAAGAAGACTACCCGAGCAAACCATGTGGATTCAGCTCATCTACTCGATGACTCTACTAATGTATTGTAAGAGGAATACCTGGACTAGCTCCTTCGGTTCGATTCCACTTGTTGTTTGTCCAACTCGTATATCCATTTACACAGTAGTGCGATGAGACAGAGATGATCAAACTAATACGGTAATGGCATCTGAAATCGCTGATCCAGACACGGCACACAGGGCTTTTCGGATCCGCACATGGGACAGCCAATCCCAAGATTTCACCCTCAGGCACAACTCCTGGTCTCGGTGCTGGAACAAAGGCGCAAGAGCCGATGCCATCCGATTCTCACGCAAAGACAGGATGTGTGTTTTCACCGATCCAGACATGTGGCACCCAACAATCGCAGGACTTCGGCCGGGACGGGAGCCCTTGGTGCAGTTGGAGGAACAGGTGCGCAAGAATCTGTGCCATCCGCGTATCGTGAGCCATCCGCTGGAACGGAGCCATGTCTGAGTGTTCGGAGTAGGAAGAATTGGGGAACAACGACCTGAGACTAAGAGCGAAGCAATCTCCATTGACCGGGCAGGGCAGTGTGCGTGACAGTCGATGATTGCCCGAAAGCTCCGAAATCAACTGTTCCGGATCCATGTTCGAGTAGTCGGCATTCAATAGAGACAAGTTGAGTAGGGATCAAAACCAAGGAAAGGAACCTTGGGGAACCTTTCAAGCATATGGGTTTGGCTCCTCCTGATGAAGACATGGAACCAATGAGCACAGAAACTCCACCTCAAGGATTGAGTCCTGATGTAGTTGGGGGGCAGCAACCTGTGCAATCCATCCGGCTATCGCAGACCACCCTCCGCCCTTCCCTAGACAAAGCCACCCCCTTCCTTTGCTTCTGCTTTAGCTTAGTGCTTCTATCGCGCTCTCGCTTTGCTTGCTGCGCGGTATTGCTTCTTTCCTGCTGCGCGGTATTGCCTTGCTTCCTTCCCCGCCCACCACCCCTGCTTTGTTTGCTTAGCTGCTTGTTTGTAACGACAGCTAACTTAAGCTCTTTTATTTAGAAAAGTTAGAGAAGTTAGCTTTCTAGAGACCATTTGTTATCGAGCAGATGTCGCGCTCAGATACCTATCTAAGTCATTAGATAGGGCTCGACTTCGATCGATATTTATCATGTCCAACACTCTCGGCGAAAGCCCTTCGAGCCATAAGCGAAATTCGCTCCAGACGAACCCACCCGTACCTTCACGCAACCGTCGAAACTCGCTCTTTTGCTGACAAACAAACGTTGCTTCGAATGTGTTTGAGAGGGAACCTTCTCTCCCAATTCTTCCAAGTCTCAACGGGATTGGAGAAGAGAATAAGATCTTCCTAAGGGTCGTTACAACGAAAGATCCAGAAGAAAACGAATTCGACCAAAGATCGCCAATCCCAACCTTCTGTTTCGAGCTGAATGAGTCATGCTGAACACCAACCCAATCTGACGATATCGCAATGAATTCTTCTGAAGATGATTCTCTACAGGATTCGAAAAGAGAAGGAGCCTTTCCCCCCGAATGAGTTATGTTAGCACGAACCCGTGTAATCACTCAAAGCTGGAAAATCTCTCTCGAAAACGGCGAAGCCATTCCCAGCCAGACTAGCTTAAGAGCATCGGGTGATAAAGCTGAACTCGACCTTCGGAAGTCAGGGGGGATCCCCCACTTGAATGGGGTAACCTAATTCACTTCATCGCCATGATTGTTAGAGCTCTCTTCACCCTGCTCAGAAGCTAAATCTGCCCACTGAACACCAACAAGTCACTTTCTTTCTAAAGTCAAGTAGAGTAGAGCCCCTAAGTAACTCATTGAAGTGGATGAACCACGCAGCCAGGCATCACCTGACTGAAGAAAAAAGACAGGGTATCGGAGGACCAGTCAACCTCGTAGCAAGGAAGACTCACTGATGATTTAGATGGAGGGCGGAATAAGGCACGCAGAATACTACGGAGTCGGAGATCATAAGACTAAAATGCTTTTATTGGACAGTCCTATAGCCCCGGAGGCATGAACCATACATAGGGACGGGGTTCCAGTGAGCCCCAAGAAGGCAGGCACCAACCGAAGAGCATAGCAGCACTTCGGAGACAGGAACTTCGCTCCAAAGAACGCTTTTGTTTGCTAGCCATAGCACAAACTGAGCTAGATGTGTCGTCGACCACAGAAGTGGGCCACGCTTAGCCAATTCACCCGGCGCTTGGGACAAGGCTCATAGTTTGTCTCATACCTAGCCCTTCGTCTGCACGTTTCACTCATGCTGAACACCTACTCAATAAAAATGGAATTCGGAGACTTCGGAATGGTATCGAAGACCAGAATCAAGCTCGATAGGTTCAGGTAAGGAGGGTTTCGGGATTTCCGCGAAAAAGGCATAGGAATCCGTTCCCTGCCAGCCTCCGTTTTGTTTGACTTGGGAGGGGACCCAGCCCTCTAACGTTGCGTGAGGGGTGCAACGGTCTCATGGGGCTGATTTCTTAGAGAATGATGTTAAGTAGCCCTCCAACCATCGGCATACCCTGGCCCGTCAGGGTGCTTCTAACACCTTATCGCGTCAATTGAAGTCCACCTTATTTAAGATGAGGCCATTCGATCGATCGGCTCAACCGGATCAGGGTCTTACCTCTCGATCTTCGGGGAATTAGGGAGGATCCCCCCCTTTTAGGGCAACCTAATGCCCTTCGTCGCCATGATCGTGATAACTCTATTCGATCCGCTCAGAGGCTAGCTCTACTCACTTACCACCAACTCAAAGACATTGAATTCTCAAAACGGAAGGGTTAGGGTGTAGACCGAGTGCAATTCAGTTCAGCAATAAGCTACAGGAGAGCTGTGCGCTAAGCGAGTGCTTCCCTCGAAAGAAGCACGAGGTGAACGTCTTTCAATGCTTGATTTCTTAGTTGAGTGAAGCAGGAATAGTCCCGTTAGGTGTAATCCTGAGGAGTGAGTCTAGTGCTTCGCTTGATGGAAGCACTAGGGGAACTCAAAAGAGAATCAGAGAAGAAAGAGGAAGAGAAACCTCCGTTGGGGCGAATGAAGGTCCCGCCCAGTAGTCGTTTTTTTTTTTTTACAAGGGTTCGGCCACAGCAGCTCTAGCCGTGTTGCATAAGAAGGAAAGACTGAACAACTTACTGACGGAGGGACAACTAAAAGTTTCCGGGCGGTATACCCGTCTCCTACTATTCAACATTTTGGCTTAGGCTTTCTCTGGCTTTTCTACTCGTCTGGCATTCTGTTCTCCTTTGTCTTATTATGACATCTTTCTTTGTTATTATTCCTTGAGTTGACTTAGTAGGTTGAAAATCGACTTTGTTCTCCGCGGTTGAATTTCCAGTCTTCGGGCCTCAACACCGGAGTTCATCCTGAGGCCGAGGTACGTAGTGACGTCTCTTGCTGGGCCTTTGATAAGGAATGGTCGGTTTGTTAGTCTTAATCCAGCGACTGGCCTTGCTCCGAGCGATATCCGAAGCATGGTTCGCTTAGCCAATTTAGCGGGATCTTATTCGACAACTTCACCCATAGCGTCGAAGTGGATTTCGCTTTCTCCTTTTGGCTTTTGGACGGCCACTATCTTAGACAGTTCCCCCTAGCTTCCAAGTCGACGGTCCACAACTGACAGCTTTCGTTGGCCTGCAGGGAGTCGTTTCTGAACTTCAATCCGCTGAGATCCCGGGCGAGCCCTAACAGAGAGGCTTTCTCATTCAGCTACATTAGCTAGAAAGTATAGTTGGCATTAGCATTTTCTTTCGGAGGGAAGTTGAAGGTATTGGGACACAAAGGGAATAGAACCTTCTCGTCGACTCATAGCTCCTCCCTCCCATTCATTCCCTGAAACGGCAAACGGTAAAGGTGACGTGCAGACTTTAGAAAATCTCCGAATAGAATAACGAGGCGGGCTTAGCTGTTCTAACGGGGCATTGAAATAATGGGAGAAAGAAACTCACCTATGGAATGACTCCCATCGTCTTTCTATGTACTGGAATGACAACGATTTTCATGGTCACACAGGATCCCACCCCTCCATCCATCCTTTTTAAGACGTATCCTTCTCATTTATCCTCTGGCTTGGCTCTCCCTCATTCGGCCGGCCGACTTGATGGTCCTCCAGCTGCTGGCTCGCTTTCGCAGCAGTCCAAAAGCCTGCGCTCATACCTCCATGTTATCTGGTCTTCAGTTACCGATCTTCCTGGAATGGCTTTTCCTGCTTTGCTTTCTCGAGTCTGGATACCCGCATTATAGGTTCCCTTCGCCGCCCCTCTGAGAAAGATTCTTTCGGCTTTCTCTCTTTGGCCTGGTATTGCTTGTTGGCCTGTGAAGGGAGTCCCGGTTGGCTAGTCTGACTATTCATTGCCGTCCGTTGGCCCGCTTATGTACTATAAGAAAAATCTCGTATTTAGTCAACGTCACTCCGTCGTTGTTGTTCCCGTCCGCTTTCTTGAGTCTGGAGACTTGCCTCCGTCGTGTTCATTCTCAGTCAGGAATTAGCGTTCGACCTTCTCTCCTGCGCCTCGCCTTCGTGGTAGGCCGTTCTCGTAGTCCTTTGTTGAGCCGTCCTATCTCTGCGTATTCAGCCTTCTGTTAAAGCAAGGGTCAGCATTTGCTTAGGAACCCTGACTCTTGAATTGAGCGCCTCGCCCGTCACTAATATAAAGAGCGTTAGCGCATTCGTTATCCCACGAAATGGATTCTCACCTTTCAAGCTCGAGACGTCGGCCTTTAGAAGAAGCGAAGTAGCTCATCAATATCAAATCTTTCCTCCGGCTAGTAGGACTACTAGAGTAGGCGAGGAGAACTACTGATTCACGGAGCCATCAGGAACCAGTTTCGAAGCAAGGCAAGCGTTGGTATAATCTTTTAGGCTCGGTCCGTCCCTTCGTTTAGAGAGAGTCCATTTTTCGGTATAGAATCCGTACCAATCCGTACTCGGAGTAGGCGTCGAGTTATAGTCCGTATCCGTACTCCGTACTAGCTGTAGGCTAGAGTGGAATCTCCTATCCTTAGAAGTCTCGGGCTATAGTTTCTACCCTGAGAGTCGTCGGTCTCGTCTCTAATAGCCAACGGTATAATCCCTCCTTCGCTCCGGCTCGTTCCGTCGAAGCAGGCGTTGACTTTCAATTCCTATCCCGCAGTGAACGAAGTTCACGATGGGTTACCCCTCCCCTCCGTCGTCGAGGGATCGTCGGATTCGGTCTGACCTCGTCATTCAGGCGAGTGGAGTAGCGTTAAAGAGTTCCCTCGGTTCCAGCCCGCAATTCCGAATTCGATGAGGAATTGAATAAGGGCTGACCATTCCCGCAAGGGCAGGAAAGGGGAAGGAGCCTGTCGCAGTACCAGTACCAACCCCAGTCCCTCTGAAAGGCGGTCTCTTCTCTCAGATCCCTATGTTCCAGCCACCTACTTCCTCTGAAGGGAGTACTGTGATAGAAGGAATCCAAATAGTCACTGGAACCAGCAGAACCTCTGTCCCATCCAAGAGAATCAAAAGAGAAGACTTCATCAACATTGCCCATGGATGCGGATGGATTAGCGATGATAATTCCAGCAGTTCTGAAGGTGAAGAAGAAGAGATAACTCATGACATCAGAGCTGTCATCAATGGAAGAAGGCCCCCAATAGATCTGGCCTACGAAGATAAGCTTCCCTATGCTTTGACGGAAGATCTATCTATCCTTGGTCGTTAGACGGTATGAACAAGCAGCAGATTCATAAAGTCTTATCTCTTATGATAGCAGCTGCAAATGCCTATACTGCCCGACGGTTACTCAGCTCACCAAGCTTTTGAAGCTATCACTGGGGGATTCATTGGATCCCCACCCCAAAGAAATGCATGGTGGGCAGCCATACCAGATCCAACAAAGGAAGCCTTAAAGAACTCGTTTGCCCAGAATCCTGATGGCACACCGGCACTAGAAAATCGAGGGCAAATAATCTACACATGCATCACCCTGCTGTTATCTACCATCTATAAGCATTTCTGCGGACCCTTCGAAAATACCAAATGGCAACATCGAGAAGCTCTCCTCAACCTCCGGATTTCGACTTTGCGAGACTATTCATGGTACAAGCAGAACTTCCGGATTGATTTCCTAGATGACTTCAACTCAGCCATCTGGAAGGACAAGCTCATAGCTGGACTTCCAAAGGGCTTTGCTGATCTTGTCCGAGCGGGAACATGAATCTAGCCGAAGCAACGTATGGAGAAGTCCTTTCCCATATAGAAAAAATGATGGGATCATATTGCCCCACGGCGAAAAGGGAAAAGGCATCGAGCAACTGAAAAGAAGCATGAGAGAAGGAGAGATTTGTGAGCAGTTTGGCTATCAACAGATTGAAAAGCCGAAACCTCGAAGAACTATAAAGAGGCAAGAAGCATCGACATTAGCGCCGCCGCAAAGGAGACAACCACGGCGACGCCCCTCCACAGAGAAAGGGAAAGCGAGTTGTATGCTCAAACTGGAAGGACATCTGGCCTAAAGGAAAAGAAGTTCGAGCCGTCTCTAAGGAGACTGAACCTCCCTCGACGGTCAGAGGCAGAAGAATGCAACTGCGATGAGGGTGCATGCCTCTGTTATGACCCAGACTCTGAAGAAGAAGGAGTAGTTGCGATGGCCTCTTCGAGGTCACCCAAAAAGAGAGGTGACAAGGACCCTCCTCGACATTTCATCTCCATGAAAGATGTTGAGCAGATATCTCAGACGCAGCTCACATACTCTCAGCCTGTTTCATAGGGTGAACTAGAAGTTGTAATAGCGGCGCTCAGAAGAGAATTGCAAGATCTGGCTACCAGAATTCAGGCCTTGGAATTAAGAGCTTTCCAGGGCAATCACCAGATACCTGAAGAAACTCCGGCCGCCTCAGATGAAGAGAGCGAAAAGATGTTTGTTGGCACGCTCTCTCAGGATAAGAAAAGATGGATAATCAAGGTAATAGTTAAGGTGGGGAAAGATTCCATTTCTACATATGCCTAAATTCGATAGGGCTCTGGATCAGACTTCAATTGTTTCCATGAAGCCTTGGTTCCCTGTCGAGAGAAGACGTCGGAGGAAAGTCTTCGCCGTAGACGGAGGAATGACGAATGCAAATTCAAGGGCTAGGAATGTCAAGGTTCATCTTACTGAGGAGATCCGAGAGAAGTTCCACTTCATGATATTTTCAGATATGCAGTACGATGTCCTCCTGGGGCTTCCATTTTGAAGAAGGATAAAAGAGCTCAAAATTCAAGAAGATGGGATATCGGGATGTCTAAGCAAAAGGTATTTTCATCTTCTGTTTTGCAGACCGCTAAAGTTTTTCCCCATCAATTAAAGACAACCGGGAAATTCACACTGATTTACGATTCGGGTCATTCAGCCCCATCAATATTTAGTACAACCCAGTCAGCGGAAATGTCACGAAGATGGTCAAAGTTCCCTCCTCAGCCTGGTATTCTCCACACCTAGAGCCTTCGGGAGATTCTCTCCAGATGTATGTGCGGGGAAGAAAGGCCTACAAACTCCGACCATTTGAATACCCAGACGACTCTCAAACTCCCATCATTCCTACTGGATGGGGAGACGATGAAGATGAGGATCCTTCTCACAGCCATGACAGGATCCAAAGCGTGCTCTACTCCTCTTGCTGCTTGGATTCAGCCGGCCATCTCTCCCTTGCAATTGGGAATCGGGTAAGGCGAATCGATCTTCTAGGCTCCATAGGGAAATAAACGTACAATAGGATAGGAATGGTAGCGAAAGTGAATGAGGAAAGCTGGCATGTTCCCTCTTTTAAATATGTTTGCTTAGTCCCCATTCCTGGTAGTCTAGCTCAGTCTGTCCCTTGTCTGTCCATTCCTTTAGTTTGGCGAAGGGTCGAGTTCAAACCAAGGAATGGCCCATCCAAGAACCTTGCCAATCGCATTCATTATGGGAATAACGTTATTGACTTTGAAGTTGGTGGAGACCACGCAGTAGAAGAGGTAGGAGAAAACGACTCAACGATTAGAAGAAGGTAGAATCCAAAAGACAGTGGAGAAGGGGGGAAGGGCTCTAATAGTATAGGTTTTATAGAGCTCCCGCATACTAAAAGGTATTATCAACAGAGCAGGAAAGTCAGCAGCGGAGGAAAAGCGGGTGAAGGCAAGAGAGGCCCTTAAGTCAAATGGGGCCGGGAGCATCGGAAGATCGGGTGGTGGGAAATGAAATCCACAAGTCAAATAAAGAAGGAGGGTGTCGGAAAATCGGGTGTTATCTCAATAGCGATTCCTCTTCGCAAATGAAGTCGATTGCAACTTATCTTCCGACCGCCGTACGGCGGTCGGTAACGAAAGACATTCGCTAGGGAAGAAGAGGGCTAGTCAAAACTCACAAAAACAGAAGAGAAAAAAAGAAAGAGAAAGAGAGCGAATTGACCAAATGAAATAAAGAGGACAAATGGTCAGAAACAAAGGCTGGAAGCCAATGCGCCAATCGGAGAATAGGTTGCCGGGACCGGGAGAGCAAAAACCAGCAAGGGCCGAAGCAGTGCAATCAACGAACGAACGCTGCGCCGAGGAAAAGGAAGAAGGAAGCAGGGAGAGGAGATGGAGCAGCTTGAAAAAGAAGCGCGAATCATATTCAATAAAATGAGCTAACCGCGCTCGGCGTTAGGACAAGGGAAGAAAGCGAACGAGCTCAAAACATTAGGGAGCTCACTCACTACGTCTCATGCTCCACCCCCTTCGCTTTTGTGACTACGGGGGTTGAGCTATGACTGCGTTCGCTCCCTCCTAGTAAATACCAAAAGAATGAGACGGTAGGCAGACACCCCTCAGTCTAGGGGGGCTATACCCTAAATCGGCGGGGCCTCGCTACACTCAAGGGAAGTAAAGAAGTCAACCGAAGGGCAAAACGAGGAAGAAGCCCTTCGGTCGACTTCAAGCTATGCAGGAAATTTACTAGCAGTGAGACGTCAGAAACCGTAAGTAGCAACAGTGCAACTCGAACAAAAAATGAAAAGCGAAAAGATGGAGGAAAATGAACAGCTTACACACACTATTCTCGAAATTTTATACTAACAAGCCCCTGTTAAAAAAATCTATACGTGAGAATCTGAATGAGGCCCAAGCGAGGAATCCAAGCACAATCTTACCACGAGGCCATATGGAGATGATAGCTAACGTAATGGAGAAGAGTTGGAAGCCGGTGGGAGCCCTAACGCGTGCAGCATAAACCATGCATGGGAGGGTTCGTAAATCACCGGAAAGAACGCCTAAAGGGCTAATTGACGTTCTACAAAAGCCATCTAAGCCAATCAAAACCTTTACGTTGGCAGAGGCGTTAAGATACTCGTATTTAAGGGACTTCAGATTTTTAGTTGTATTTTCAGGAATCGTATGGCTAAGTATCGTTTTGTTTTGGGTTATAGATCCGGTAGGGTTGAATTGTGCACACCCAAATCCGGGGATAATCCTACAAAAAACAACTATATCAAATGTGGTCATGGACGACTTATGTCCCTTTAAGGCAATGGGCGCACCAAGATGTACCTTCTTCGAAACAATCAGAAGGGAATTCCTTGAGCAGTTCTTTGAGGGAATGGATTTGAGCCAGTTTACGGATTGGACAGAGAGCACAGGAAGAATGCAAAAAAAAGCAAGCTCTGCATTAACAAAGGCAAGTTCGGGAATAAAGAGGGTGGAGGAAGCAAGAAGTATGATGGGCTTTGATCCTCTACATACCCGAACCATATCGCAGGGCGAGGCATCCAGCTCAAGTCAAGGAATGGCCCATCCAAGGACCTTGCCAATCGCATTAATATTGGCAATAACTTTATTGACCTTGAAATTAGTCGAGACCACAGCAGGGAGAGAAAAGGTCGAGAGGAAGGAGGGAAGGGCAGGGCGGCTTCAATATTTACATGGGCTAAGAAAGAGATCTCTTCGCGTGCTTTAGATGCGAGATCCGATTCCCTCTCCGACGCTAGGCAACAAAACCGATTCGATATCCGAGCCGAGATGCGCTTTCGCACTTGTTCAAGCAGGTCAAATACCCTTTCCGTCCCGTCCCGGCTAGGTGAATCAATATATCCTTCTTTCCTTCCGTTCCGCTTACTCAAATAGGGGGGAGGTATACTTCACACTAACCCAGTCCAGAAAAACAGGAGAAACAGGTATTTGATAACAGACAGGGACTTTGAAACCGGGCAGGGCAGGGCCATGTTCCAGTTGGGCAAGACAGGATAGGAGTTGATATAATTGTCACAAAGGAATCTTTCCCATGCTTGCGATCCCGAATACTTATCGTCGTACCCGCCCTTTAGTAAGCTCCTTCCTTTCATGCTCGCTACCCCCCGAAGGGGCTATTCCTTAGCCCAGGACGACTATTCGTTATTGGCCGTTCCTGCAACCGGGGAGAAAGTCCCAGCTTGAGTTCCATGGTGAACAAATGCTCTTCCTTCCATACCTGGCCCCGCCTGACTGATGAAATTCTATATCCACCTTTCTATCCCTGCCATGACGTGTTCGACCCGGCCCCTTCTAGTGCAAACCCTACCTCTGAGGGAGCTGAATCTGCTGATGAGTTCGTCGGGGATGATAGGCTTATCGTGGATGATCTAGTATCCGAGTTCCCGTGGTTGGGTATTATCTACTGCTGAATCCTCCGGGAGAAATAGGCAAGCAATAGGAATAGTTGTCCCAGCCGTCAGTTCTGATGAAATGATTCTATGGGTAGAAAAGTTGAGGAACGGAACTCTCTTGTTACCTTTCCATCGGACCTCTCCGTGATCATAAGCCCCAATTGAAACCGTGAAGCCATCATTGGGCATAGTAGTGCAGGAACCAAATCCCTCCTTTTTATGGGTTGATCATCCGCTACGAAGAGTTTTCCCTCTTCTGCTTCATCACGCGATTAGGAGTGAGATTGCCTCCCCGTGACCAGTGCCTGTCATCCCATCCCCTCGTCGAAGTCCACCCCCTCCTCCTCTGGGATTGAATATCCATCCCTTGCCGAAGTATCAGCGCCGGAAGAGAGGAAAGAAATAGTTGTTTGGGTGAGCAGTGGGGAAAAGAGGATGAATCTCATGCTTCGCTAACCATTTCCGCACAACCCTATCTCTATGCTCTGAATCAAATCGTCGGATTGATCTCCTCGATTGTCTCCTTCTACGGAGTGGTGAGAAGCTGCTAAGGAAGAAACAGTTGAATGTGGGGAGGAAGCGATCTCATTCAATCATTTTTTGGGTTGGACGTTCATCATTTCTTACACCACTACCGGCAGAGAAGATGGCGGGCCGACGAAGACATCTTTCTATGACTTCGAGTGTTTCCATCCTTGTTCCGGCAGTAGTAGAAGTCTTCCTTCCACCACCTCTCATCCATCCGGTGGAAGGATCGGACTATTTAGACGAGTAAGATCGAACCAGCCCTGGAGAAAGCTATCCATAGACGGTGGGATAGCTATCCCGTAGTACCGGATTCGTACTGAATTCCCGTCTCAATCCCATCTCCTATCCCTTTCATAAGAGTGGATCTCCCCCAGGCTGCCTGCATCTTCCTCCCCAACCATAGGAATGGTAAGAGAGGACCCGTCCACCTTTCCTTGCTACTCCGATCCCGCCTTTACTGCCAGTAATGCTCGATTCCCACCTCCCGCCTCTCCATCCGCCGCATCAGAAAGAATCTCACCTGCCCCTTCCGCTGTCCCTACTATTCGACATTTCCCGGAGGAGTCAATCAGTGAGGGAGGGAATTCGACTCCTTCCTTCCAACTCCATTCTCTATCCTCCGAATCAATCTCCGACTGCCTTCTTGATCGACCGCTCCACCCCATTACCTGCCAGCCCCTACCTTTCATTCGAATGTCGACCCGGCAACAACCTCGAACCACTCCTCTGATAACCTCTTCCGCCTTCCCCTGCTCCCCAGTGACTCGATCGAGGGCTTATTATTTATGAAAGAACTCCGGTCGATCAATCGCTAATGTATAACCTTTGAAACGCTTTCATTGGAACTTCCTTTCCCGATCAATAGGCTGTTAGGGCTTTAGCCCAGGAACCAGATGCCCATTCAATAGAAGAAGTTGTTCGACCTTCAGAACCTGGTTGTGAGATTCGATCGAGATTCGTTGTTCGATCGTCGAAGCAAGCATTAGTCGTCCAGCCGGAGGAATAGTCGTGATTTCACCATTTGAATAACCGTCGAAAAAAGCCTTCCTCAGCAGATTAGGTTTTCCCACTCGAAACGGATAATGTGTCCTCAGTGGACACCTAGCCAATGAATCCCTCCCCACTATTTGATATTGAATCCCCGTGCATGAAATGACGAATATTTCCTCTGATGTTGGAGGATCAATTGCAGCAGGGAAAGGAAGACTAAGCATTGAATGAACTGCCTTCCTCGGCCGGGCAAGCGGCGTGGAACCGGGGGGAAGAAATGAGCTATGTATCCAGCTGGCTACGGACTCGGCTAACGAGAAAGGCGGCTAGAAATAGTTATCTAGACCGGAGGCTAATCGGCGGCTAACTCGCCCAATAGGTTGACTGTCCCCCCCTTCGGTACGGACGCATCCAATGCCGGATGGATGAACTTAAAGCGATTCACTTCCCTTTCCCAACTCCTATTATATATAGATGCTTAAATCTTAATGATCTTGTTTCGCCTCCGTTTCGTCGTTATGACTCCAATCCGTGTCCGGTCGGGTAATCCACTGAATGAACGACTTGCCTTGTTTTGATCGATGGTTCACCGCCCGGGCGAACAAACCAACGAATTCCAGGGGCGGCCCCCGTCAATTCATTCTATAAGGCGAGAGCGAAAGGGTTGGTGTGGCCTCGCTTTAGTAGTTAGGGCGAGTGGTGGTCCCTCCCCCTGACGTATGAACCGGATGAGGGAATGCGAGACATTAGTTGGGATTGAATGCCGGGTAGCGAGAACTCACTTCGGGAGTCGCAACCCCACCCAGGACTTGAGTAGCAACCAGCAGTAGCGATGGATTCGGGCGAGTCTTGATAGCCAGATAGCAGAAGTTCAATCATTCCTCATTCACTTCGAGCCATAGATGATAGCATCGATAGCTATCTGTATGGTTCTACTTGAAGGCGTTTCCCTGGCGGGACATCTCTGATTCCGGGGAAGGATGAGAGGAGAAAGGATTTAAAGGCTGATCGTCGATGGCAATCGAATGACTCTTCCCTACTCGTCTGATAGTTCTTTCAATCGACTCACCGCCGTTTGTGTTAAGCTCCCCTACTGTCGTTCTTTGTTCCTCGTGGGTAAGGGGACAGAATGGGGGGATTGCCACCCGACCCGAGGATTCAAGCTATTCATGTAGAGGTGGGATGGAGAGAAGGTGGAACTAGCACGGGCAAGAATCACCGGGAGAGGGGGAAAGACTCTCGACAAACCCTCTCCCTTCATAAGGTCGAGTGGCTCCGCCCCAGATATTGAATAACCTGTCCCAGACCCTCTCTCTAGTAGGTGACTCCTTTTCTAGTTCGACCTTCTGCTAAGAATCCCCTAATTCATCCTTTTCCTCTAAACCAGATGCCGAATCGGGGGAAGAATAGAAATAAGAAGAAGTAGGAGTCTCTATCCATAATAGACTCCTCTAATTGAGGGATAGATAGTATTGGTTGTGGATAGGCGATGCTTGAAGTTCATCCGTTTCAACGTTCATTAGCCGGGCGGGGATTGAAGAAAAGAATTGGGGGGGGTTAGGGGGGGGAAGAGGTCACCTCCCCCTCTTGATTGGAAAGGCGGTACGAGAAGAAGAGGTTCCACTGCGGATGCTGCCGACCGAACAACAACTCTGGAGTATCCTTTCCCCGGTGGCGGGTGCTCCACCATGGATCGTGCTTCCACTATTGATCGTGCATCGATCGAATGACCAACATCAGATTCAAAGGGAGGCCTGGTTAGGGGCATTCGGAGGCCCAACTGCTGATTCGGAAGGCAGGAGGAGTTCATCTGCTTCGGACGGGGGATGCATAAAGATCATTAGCGGGTAGGGCATCCTCAGCAGGTTATGAAAGATCTGTATCAAATGTTGGTAACTCGACCGAAGCGGGAAGATAGGCTTTTTCATGACCCACCTCCCTGCCGGAAGTCGCAAGTCCAAAAGCGTACGATCTGCTGATTCATTATCCCTTTCTCCCGCCTTAACCTTGCCTTCTTCTCGCGATCATCCCTCATCACTTCCACCAGCGTATTCCATTCCAGCAGACGAGACGATCGATCTTATTCCTTTCACCACTAGGGGATCTAGACACCTATAGGCTTGACTTTACTCCGCCCAAGTGCTTGCTGGCTTCAAAGCTTATTAGTAAAACGCGCGTTGGCCTTTGACTATATAAGCGTTTTGAAGGGGGGGCGAGCAAACGAAGGAGCAAACGTAGGCCCCCCCCAAAAGGGGGGGCCGAAGCGCGCAGGTTGTTCCGGCCCGTCAATAGTGATGGTGCGCGGGAGCAGCGACGCGTAGGCCCCCCCCCAAAGCGCCCCCCTCCTCCCGAAAGACAGAATTCCGTCCCCTTACTCGTAAAGGCCGTGGATGGATAGAGGAACAAGTACGGTAGGCACCCAGAGTTTACCAACCTCAGTGACCGGCTCCTATGAGTTCCCACCCTGGGGTTGGGGTTAGGCTGCTGCACCATGCAGGCCCCGCGGGCTGCCTCAGCCCGACCCCGGGAACTCAGTAGGCTCGCTGCTAACAGAGACTAGGAACAACTATGCTGCCCCCACCTGCTAACAGCACCATACACACGCGGCTGATGTACGTATGTGGCCCTCGCGTCGATCTTACCTCCGCTGCCTGCCCGTGCGCGGGTCGACTCACAAGAAATGCAGCTAGCTCGCCAACCAACTGTTCATGTTTGAGCTTGTTGGCTTGCTTCATTGTTATTTATACACTACCTGAATTGACTTACTTGGCAGCCTACGTTAGTATCCGGATGGATGGATAGAGACTGATCCCTTTCTACATACATAGCCCCCACCCCCCGAAGGGGCTTATCGTCTGGCATACTTTTCCTCCTTTCTCCCATAAAGCAGACTTCCCTTCCCGGAGATAAACTCCTTTCTTTCCTCATCATTCAACATTGAACTGATGATCCGAAGGGGCGCTTGTTCTGCTGGGCGGCTAAAGGAAGGCAATCACGACGAGGCCGGGGGCCGGGGAGAAAAAAAACGACTCCCATTTTGAAAATGGAACTAATACCCTCAGGTCATCCTTTCCTGAATCTTAGCTCTTCTCTTTCATATTCTTACGACTATGACTTTCCGGGCCGGAAGATTAACACCGTTTTGTCTCAGGGTCGTACGCCTGGAACAAGAAGGTTCGTCGTACAATTTCGGCGATTCAAAAAATCAAGGAGTATATCCCTCTCCCTTAGTGTCTTTCCACTTCCGTCGTTCAGGAACAAACACAACAAACACTTCGCCTAATTCTTTTGAGTCCCGGCCCGGTTTTTCCCCGCGGAACAATTACGTTACGACCACTGAACAAACTTGGTTGACGAACATGGTTTATGCGCCGCTAATGTAGCGGCTTGTCGAGCATTTGACAAACTCACACCATCCATTTCAAATGGGATTTGTCCCGTGGACACACGAGCAATCCAACCCGTAGGATTTCCTTTTCCTCTTCCCATTCTCACTTCTGTAGGTTTCCCGGTAATAGGGAGATCTGCGAGAACTCTTACCCATATCTTACCATTTCTTCGGAATTGTCCGCTCATAGCACGATGGAATTGTCCGATTGTAGCCCGACGCGCTGCTTCAATGGCTCGATATGAAAGACGACCAGCTCTACAACTTTTGGTGCCATATCTTCCAAAACCAAGTTGTGTACCGTCCGGTTCGCGACCCCTACTACATCTGCCTTTACGATATTGACTATATTTCGTACGTTTCGGATATAGCACGTCCCTTATTTTTTTTTACTATATGAGATCCGCACTTTGACACCTGAGATTCCGTAACGAGTAGATACTTCCGCAGGAGCATAATCGATTTTCTGGTGAAATACATTACGAGATGTTTTTCCATACTTTCCGCATTTAGTTCTAGCTATTTCTGCACCCTCTGATCGACCTGAACAACAAATACGGATCCCCTCCACCCCTTTTGGCATTACGAATTTAATATCCTTCACTATTTGACTAAAAATGGAACGAAATGATCTTGTTTTGTTCCTCGGTTGAAAAGAGATGTCTTGAGCAATCGGAGAAGCACTTTGATAAACAGATTTGATCTTGACCGACTCAATTAAGGTATTAGTGTTTGTTCTATTAGACAACAAAGATCGAATTTTTTGCACTTCGTTCAAATAAGAGTTGTACCCGTACGGAATTCTTCTGTTTCTCAGTATGATCTCTATCATCATCTCTATTCCCTTTATAAATTCTCCTATCCTACCTAGGTCTATGAATTTCTCTATCAATTCCATTACCTTCTCCTTACCCATGAGGTTCCAACATTTGATCCTTAATTGACCTAGGAGTTGTTCCCGGGCATCCTCAAGAAATAGTTCCTTATACACCCCAACCCCATCCCTTGGAAAGAAAAAGGTAGCACCGAAGAAAGGAAAGAGCGAGATGGTGGTTTTTGTTGTTCCCGCGAAGCGAAGATCATTCGCCAAGCGAATGAAGTGGGTCAACCTCTTTTTGGCTTCGGCCAAACACTTTTTCTCGCTGGTCGAGCTTTCTACAAAAAAACCGATGCGAGAGCGTATTCTCTTATCTAAGCTTCCTCCCTGTTCATTCGCTCCCCCCATCGTAGATGGTTCAGCCACGCCCGGTGCCACGAAATGATTGAGAACTACGACGGGGTCGAAATGCATTTTTGTCTTTGTATTCCATAAGTATTGCATGACCGAATAATTCAAGGAGGGGCGCACAGCAGGGAGGGTCCTTTTAAGTAGATGACTCGTCGGGCCGCCGGAGCGGGACTTCTTTGGGAACTTCTTTGGGAAAAAGAACTTGAATAACTTCGTTTTTCTGGAGGAGTCGTCATTTTCTATCAGGAACGCTATGTCATTTACAACCCCGGCGTATTTCGGATGCTTGAAGGCCCCGCTGACCCGAAGTGATTTAGAAAGATTCTTCTTTCTCGATGGTGATCGGTCATGGTATCCATAGCGTTGCTTCTTTTTCGGCCAAATCCTGATTTCGTTTTGCTTCTCCCGGTCGTCGAGCCTGATCGACTCGACTCTTTTCCCTGCCCCCCGGCCTCTCACGTTTCCGGGTCTTGATTTGTCGCGTCGTTTCAGTCGTCGTGGTCGACGGGGAAGAAAGAAATGAATGAATGTCCTTTTGGGAAAATGTAGAATAATACACCTACCGAGACGAAAGCCAAAGGTGAGTCTCGTAGGTGGACGTATCGAACCGAAATAAGATCTCAGATTGACATCTTGATACACTGATTTACCATAATAATAAATAGAGTCAATGGTGACTCCGCCGTGGGAAGAGCCGCTTCTTTCTTGCGGGGGGGCTTCCATTCACCAGCGCAGACTACAAGTGCTCTCCGAACCGTGCTGGATAGTCACCCATCACACGGCTCTCAAACCCAACCTGTGGTGGATCCCGGGGGACAAAGTCAAAGCGCTTGATCCTTTGCCCCATACTTTGAGATGCTCCTCCCCGCCGATCAAGCAGCGACGCTGCTCGTGATAGGCTTAGCTTAAGCCGCTAACGTTCGGTTCGGATAAGTCGACGTCCCTTCGGTCGGTTCGCTCAGGTGGTCTTCCCTTCTCTTCCCTAACGTTCAGATAAGTTCTGGTTTGAGAAAGGAGCACCGGCCAAGCGCCCTGAATGAATAAGAAATGGACAGCAGAGGGAATCAAAGATTCTTATTCGACCGATAATAAGCTAGCAACATGTCGATTACACACCTGAGGTTGGTAAGAACTGAGGGACAATGCCCCCCTAACCTAAGTGGGCCTACCTGCGAAGCAACTGGTACTTGATCAGGCGGGGGGCGGTTTGGTTTCGTGCAACGCCCCCGCAGCAGGAAGAGGCGGTTGTCATTTGAAAGGAAACACCCCCACCCCAGAAGGGCGCCCTCGCTCTCTTGGCAAAACGCTTCGAAAGAAGAACGTCTCGCCAAGGCCCCGCCCGCCCCCTTTCTTTGCCCGCCGGCCGCCTAGCTCGTTCTTCTTTGAGATCTGGATAGAGTCTCGCTCCGGGGGAAGCATGGATTCTTTAGATCTAAAGATCTAATGCAGCAAGCAGCATACGGCTTTTCAGCCTACGCGCGCTGGAGCAGCAAGCAGCAAGCACGTCGGGCAACGTAGAGTTAAGCCGTTGCGCGCTAGACAGCGACGCAACGCCCTATCTAGTGACGGAAAGCCCCGATCTAGTGACGGCGCGCTAGCGTTTTTCAGCTGGCTGCTATAATATAAGTAGCGCGCGGGAGCCTTCTTTTGGTTAAGGCTCTTCTCCTGTTCTACGAATCTACAACTCTCTTTACTGAGCGAGACTCCATCCATATCCCTACTAGTGGTTATTCTGATTTATCTATTCTATGATTTTTATGACAGCTTCAACTAGGCTCCACTTTAGAGAGGGTTTTCGGTCTTAATCAAGATAGGTCAGGGGCGCGTCGGAACGGTAGCTGCTTAGTCTCATCCGAGAGTCCAATCTCTTTGTACTGCTTTTGTGTCTTTGAATAAAAAGAAAGAAGGGGGTCGATTTAGGCTCCTTCCCTTCCACTGCATAGCAGCGCTAGCAGGTACTACGAGCCCTCTGTCCCACGCATCTAACCAGCTCGCGTGGTTCACCGGTTCCACCGAAAACTCTCATTTGTTGAAGCGGAGCATAGTGCGCTTTAGGCGCCGAGCGAGAAACGTCTCTTCTTTCGTTTCGGTTTATTCACTGATCTGAAACGTCAGCACGTCGTTTTATTATTGATTCCAGGGGCGGCGGCGTTCGTCGAATTCAGTCTATCCAAACCGAATTAGCACTTCTCAGATCAGGCTAGGCCTCTCCAGCGGAGCTGGGCGCCGGGGCCCTGGATGCGCTAGCGATCGGCACATAGGGGAGTGGTTGCCCGGGTTTCTCGGCCTGGTATCCTGCACCTCGCGTTCATGATATCTACATTCAACTGTGCCCCGGAGACACGGTCGAAGCACGCCCGCCCAGTGTGCTTCTTTCACGACATGCTCTGGTCCCGGGTGTCTTCCTGTGGTCTTCTAGCGTTAGAAGAAGTCGTGTCCGTCCCGGACATCTGCAACGTCCTCCCACGCCTTTGATTTTTTTTTTATGGGACAAACTGAAGGAAAAGACTGACCCATTCGGTGACTTTCGCGGTCGCCCTCACTGAACCGACTTGGATCTGAACTACGATTCAGATCAAGTCTTACCGAAATCGGATTTCCTTTTCGTGCCATATGGCGCGTCAGACTTTACTTTTTCCCTTTTCTTCCCGGTTCAATATTTGTTCTCGAAGGTCTTCGTTTCCGTGTAGAAGCAAACTCTCCAAATTTATGACCAACCTTTCCTTCAGTGATCTTACAACGAACAGGAGTTTTTCCATTGTAAATTCGTACGGAGCAATCGACGAATTCCGGCGAAATAGAAGATCTACGTGACCAAATTTTCCTGCTCAAAAGACTCTCTCTTTCCTTCTTCATTCTCAACAGGAATGCATCAACAAAACTGCCCTTCCATATAGATCGTCGTGGCATGAACTAATTTCTGCGTTTCCCCACCCCCACTACTGCCCGAAATCCAGCTTTGGTGGGCTTCCCCCAAGGTGACACCGAAGGTCTACCTCCTTTCGTGCGCCCCTCACCTCCTCCATGAGGATGATCCACTGGATTCATTGCAACACCACGAACAATGGGGCGTCTGCCTAACCACCGGCTTTGTCCTGCTTTTCTAAGCTTACGTGCACCGTGGTTGGGATTGGAAACTATACCAATAGTAGCTCGGCATCGGGAATCAATGAGTTTTTCAACACCCGAAGGTAGCCGCACAAGACATTGTGGTGCTGGTTCCTTCATTATTTTCGCAAAAGTTCCTGCGGCTCGAGCCAGCTTTGCGCCTTGACCTGGATTACATTCAATATCATGTACCCATGTTCCTATACGTATATCGGCTAATGGTATGCAATTTCCTACTTGATAATTTAGATCAAGTATCTCGTATCTAGTTGAAGGGGGGCGTGGCCAAGAAGCAGCCAGCTGACTGCCCCCTTCAACCCGGCCTTTATTCGCTGTGCGAACAAGGTCTTGGAACCGAAGGTATGTATGGGCATTCTGGGCAGGTCGCAAGAAGCCGCTGGTCGAAGGTTTGGACCAATCGCAATTCATCACCATCTTGCCCGCTTCCAATTGATGACTGGCTAATATATAAGTGTTGACCTAAGCCTCTGTGCTGGGGCTCGGCTCCCGAACCGTACGTGAGCTGCCTCGTACGGCTCTTCCTAAGAACGTCGAAGCCCCCCTCTCTAAAAATGGGATTTCTTTATTTATAGTGGTCGGCCTTTCGAATGCCTCCTTCCGGACTTTTCTGAGAAGCCCTTTACGACTATAAAGGACAGGGGGCTGTTCACCTTTGGAAACTTAGCTACTTAATTCAATAAAAAAGTCAAGGCGAACGGCATTCTGTTGTACAGCTACTTAATAGTACTACAACTGTCGTACTACTAAAGTACCAAGGCGAACATTAGGTTCCCTTTGTTTGAATAAACGCCGCCGCCTATTAGTTAGTTTACATTACAAAGTCAACCAAGCCGGAACAAACCGTCATGGTCACGACATGTTGTTTGTTGATATTGATTGAGGAGTTTGATGGAGTTTAGCTGACTTCATCCATAAACCTAGAAAGTCACCGTCACTGGTACTTTGACTCTATAGGTAGGTATCGGTGGGGCTTGCGTAATGTAGTTGTAGTTAAGGCTGCATTGAAGTAGCGCCTTTTTTTGAAGATCTACTGAAGTACCAAAGGCGAACCCGGCTCCCAGGCCGGGACGTCTGGCAGAATGCTTGGCCTCCAGCGCTGGAAGCGAGACCCGAAGGGTGAGCTTCTGGCGGTTAGCTTCTAGTCTGTAGGCATTCTGGGCTGGAAGGAGACTTTAGGAATGAAGGGAGGCATTGCATTACGGGCCGACTACAAGACTACGACTACAAGAAGCAAAGCTTCGTAGACTCGACGACGTCGCTTATAGAATGCCGACTACTAGGGGGGGTCTGGGGGGGAAGCGAAGCTTAGCGAGCTTTATAAGGCCCATAAGCCGCTGGCGGAGAAAGCTCTTCGAGCTTCCCTTCATTCGTTGCTAAGCCGACGGTCCCAGGTCTCCGAGTCAGCCCGCGCTTTTTCGAAGAATCCTGCACCCATGGGCATACGGCCTGGCAGGCCTTCCCTTTCCGCCGGAGCTTCATGGGCGTTGCCCCGTTCCCCAATCAGATGTTTGGATGTGAGCTATACTCCGCGAGGAGCCACACGGGCGTATGGCCTTGCCTTGCCATTTGACCTCTCTTCCCGTGTGACTAGGAATGCTCAGTGACAACCTCTCAATTGTCACCGCCTGGCCTCTCTTGCTACCACGGTAGCACCTAGTGTGGTCAGCACCCATCGTGTTCGGGCAACGAAGCTTACACTCATTCACATTGGTTCATCCTGCTATGCCCCGGGCCTTTTGCTCTTCTAACGTCAAAGGTGGCCGGCCATTCGTCAAGGCCCAGGAATCCGCTGGACATCTCAGCGGCGGGATTGGATACCCGCATCCGATCGAAGTTCCATTTGAGTGCCCCCCTAACATAAAGGAGAGCTGTTTCTAGGTGGGTCGCTTCGCGAAAGACATTGCTTAGGACCAACGGGTCACACGACAGGTGCACGATCGACTTTGCACGCTCCATCCTTCGGCCCTTCGCCTATCGGCTTGGCAGGCAAGCTACCGAAGCGACTAGCTTCTACCGGAAGCAAAGCTTTGTAGAAGCTTCTAGAGGCATTCTGGTAGGAAGGCCGACCACTACATAAAGCGTAAGCAAGCACTTGGCTTGGGAGCAAGCTACCTTGATCCGCCTTCGGCTTCGATTCGTTATGCTCAGCAGCTCCAACAAGCCCTAAAGTGTCTTGCCGCCTCAAACTCTGCCAAGAAAGCGCTGCTTTACGTTTGATCCTATGTGCCCAGAGAACGCAATGCGTTCTCCACTTTCGGACCTCGCAAAGAGAGAACGTGTTTTTTCCTCTGACTGTCTCTCTCATTCGCGGAGCGAAGAAAGCGGGCTTTGCCCCAGCTACCGCTATCCTTGGGAAACCAAAAGAGCTACCTAAGGAAAGGGATGCAGTATCTCCCTTGGCCTTTTGAGAGGAGAGGGCAGAGAAGAAAACGTCCTTCGCGCAAGTTTTTTTGCTTCCTGCGCTGGCTTGGCTCTTCGACCAAGGAGGCATTCTGGTAGGAAGGCCGACCACTACATAAGCCGCCATCAGTCCAGGAGAGAAGCAAGCTACCTTTCTTTGATCCACTTTCCCGGGCAGGGAAGAGAACGAAAATAGGCCGCAGATGGTGGCCGTGGTAGGTTCGAGGATCTTACGCGGCGGAGCGAACTCTTCTATCGTGTTGCATTTCCTCTGGCGGCGTAGCAGCACCCCCTCGATCCATCGTACTGGAGCAATCCGAGAAGAACGATTAGGGTCATATTCGATCCTTTCTACAATGCCCATAGACGAAGTGCTTCGTTTCAGATCCATTCTTCGCTGCAATCGCTTCGATCCACCCCCTCGGTGAAAAACCGTAATACGCCCTGAGGAATTCCTCCCAGCGGACTTCCCTGTACTCAAAGTGAATTGTCTAAGTGCTCTCCCCTGTAGTTCTCTCATTGTGTATCTCGTAATCATTCGATTCCCTCCGAATTAGCTCCTACTCCTCCTTCTCCTCCGACGATCATCGTTGGTCCTTTTATAGTCGTGGTCAATGTATAGTTATCAAGCTCACCCCTGCCTGCGAGACGAGAAACGGGCCCCCTCTTTTACATCAAATGAATCATCCTATGTTGTCATCCGGGCGGGCCGCCTCCGGTCCGGTAGGGCGGCCTATCAACTGACGCGCCCTGTAGCGACGTGCCTAGCCGAAAAAGAGTGACGAGGCACCGCCTTTGACCACTTTCAAAAGAGACCGCAATTGGGACATCTTTCAAAAGAAGAGTCTGCCAAAAGCCAGAGCTAAAAGCAGCCGTGATCTTATTATACGATGCCACATTGCGATCCAACTTTGGCTTTTTTGAACGTCGGGACTTTCTGAAAGCGCATTAAGGCGAGTGGAGCGAAGGTGCCCAGCTTCAAAACGACTATCAATTCAGGCGCGCTAGCGCGTTTGACCTTAGTAATAAGCTTTGAAGCAGCCGTTGCTTGCTGGCTGAAAAGCCGTTGCGCGCGTTGGCCTTTGACTTAATAGTCATAAGCGTTTTTCAGCTGCTTGCTGCTTGCTGGTCTCGACTCGATCGGAGAGGTTGGCCAGTCAGGATCAGTAGCAGCTAAGAGTTCGGAGGTAGCCCCTATCTAGTGACGGCTAGAAGAACTTTTCTTGACTCCCTGCTTTTGTTTTGAGGCTTCTTTTCATTCGATCGAATCGGAACTAAGAGAGAGAGAGAAGATCTCCTCCTGCCTCTCATGACCCTAGCCCAGAGATTCAAGTGTTGTTCGCTCCGATCCCCTCACTTCCGGAGTGGGATGGGCATGAAATAAAGTCGTTGACTCAACCCCTACAGCCTTTCGATCCGAAGACTTTCACAATTTAGGGATGACTCGATCTGCCCCACCTGACTGAAGAAGCCTTCCTGGGCCTAGCAGCTAATGCTTTCGAACACCACCAGGGAAAGGATCAGAAAGATTCGTATTGAATGCATTAGGTCGACGATTTGTCGTAAAACCCTCCTTCTCGAGATGTTTTAATGAATGGTCGGAGATGCTGCCGGTCAGGAGGAGGGGGCCAAGGACAAGGCGACTGGGATCAACTATGGCGCAGCAGCTACGGATTGGGAATCAATGGATTCGGAAGCAGTGTCTCGACCTGACCGGAAAGAGAAGTCAATCGGTTCAGGAAGTGGGAGAGTACCTGTTGTCGATCAACCGGAGACAGCCGAGACCTCGCCGGCCCTATCAAAGTGGATGATTCGCCGGATAAGTACCAACCAAAAAAACCTCCTGCCTCGCCCCTCGGCTTAGGATCAACGCCGCCCGTAGAGAGATATCTCACTCGGATGGATCCCCCACCTCTGATCCTGAAGCTGCCTCTGCTTCCACCTGTCCCTGATGTGTCCCCGACCGGCCGAATCAGTAGGAAATATTCGAATCGAATGCCCCTCGCCAGTCGAAGTAGCTAGACTCACTCATTTTTCTTTTCAACCAGGGAGGAATCAACGAATGACCTGCCGAATCAATAGCGATAGAAGTTCAGTGACCTGCTCGAAAATCCTCCTCGCACCTCTGATGCTGCCCCTATCTATTAGGAGGGGCTTCTGCTGACTCCCAAAAGGAGAGATCGTCGAATCCCCTACGAGAGAGAAGCCTGGGCCTGCCCGGATATGTCATTACCTCGGAATGGGAGGCTTATAAGGAATAGCCCCTTCGGGGGGTAAGAGGGGACTAGAGGAAGGAACCGCCCTCCTACTGCCTCATTGTTCGCTCAACCTGACGAAGAGAGAAAGGATTCAGAGGACGGCACCACGGATAGAGATGTGTCGAGAGGTGAGTTAAGGCTCGAGCGGCTGGGCAAGACAAGCGAAAGATTGAGAATCCCCTTATTGACAACTTCTCTTTCTAGACCGGCAATGAGATGTATCCCTCCAGAGAGATGCCTTCCCCTCGACGAAAGCAGCGGGGCTCCGGGTAGCGGTGGGCAAATACAGCAACTCCTGCCCGTCGTTCGCTCGGGGCAGGCACCCAGCGAATCCTAGATCCCGATAGTCTTCTCATCGTCCAGCCAAAAGAGACCTCCTGCCTGATGAAGCTGCAACTGCCGGGGATATGACCCGCCTTCCCACGAATAAAGCTGTATAGAGAAGTTCTCCCTTCAATTGCTTCTGTTCCTTTCCCCGATCGATCGAGAGACAGTCCACCACAGCTATTCCGATCTCTCGCCCCTCCTTTTCCGGAATGGGAGAGAAGCGGTAATTGAATGTGCCGACCCCTCTCTTCAGCAAGGCCACCCGGGCTCGATAGACGGTTGAATAGCGATAGGGCCGATCGATCCCACTTTCCTTCCATCCCATGCCAGCGTGATGACCTCCCTCGCCTTTTACCGTACGGTTGTCCGTCCCCACCACCCGGTTCTTCGGAGGCAGTGTATAGAGCCGGCTTCCAATCTTTTTGTCACAACACAAAAAGAAGATTCAAGTGAAATAAAGCAGCATACAAACGTTTCCTAAGCAGCTACCTGTACATAGCTATTGCCTGCGTATTACATCCAGACGTACCAGTATACCGTCTTTGTTACATGTTACCATTCGAAAGGTGTTACCACAAAAGAGGCTTCAGAAAGCATGTCCTGAAGTGAAGGATTTACATATACTCATTATCAAAGTCCTTTAGCATCCTATTTACAGAAACTATAGTCATTCTAGCTATAACCGACTAAACCTGAGTGGAAAGACCCGACATAAAGGACTGTAAATGAAACTGAGTAACCAGGTGTAAACTGAGATTGGGAAGTCCGGCATGCCCCGAAGGAAGGACTCCAATTCTGCCTTGAGAGATTACGCTGTTGGAGAAATTCCGCCGTAAAGGTGTGGCTGACCATTCTTTCACTCATCTGTTTCAGTCGAAACAGTTCTGTGTTCATGTTGGCAATCAATTCTGCAAGTTCATCCTCTATCCGATCCAATTCTTGCACCATTTCTTGCATGAATGCTTTGAGTTGAAAGTCCATTGTTCTGGAGCGACGAGACCTACGGGAAGCCTGGCGTTTGAGCCGATGCGTCGATGATCACCAGATGGACCGCCTGAGGAGGACATCGATAGAGAATTTGCTTTGTTTCAAAATCCCTCTTTGATCCAATTTCAAAATCTGGGAAGGCCATTCACTAACAGTCAAAAAAAGTCCTATCCTAAACTTCATTCCTTCCCGTCTTATACGATGTTATTTTCACCAGTCTCTATACAAGGAAGAAAGCCTGCTCATCATGATACAGTAATGGCTTAACCCATCCGCAGAGATTGATGATGATATCCTTTAATGATGTTCATCGGCAAATTCATGGTAATACCTGGTTTCCAAGTGGATTTTTAACGTCAGCGGCCTTCAATAAGGTGCTTACCCTGTCATAATTAACTCCAGAGGATCGAGAGGGGTTATTTATGTTACGATTTTCAGTCGCCATTATGATTATGGTGTATAGCCAGACCCCGTGTTGCCTGACCCGCTGCGTCTTTAGCAAGATCCCATTCATTCGTCGCGTGTTTGGGACGCCATAGAATCGTCGAATCAGCTACTGGATGTAAGAAGTCTTGCTTGGATCAGGTTTTTTGGCAGGGCCGGAAATTCCTTGTCCCCTTCCATATTTATTTGTTATGCCAATTTCTTTTGCACATTGGAGACCGAGCAGCAGGGCCTTCAGCTCCGCTGTATTGTAGGTATTGAGACCTATATGAACTTACCCTTCTGCTAATGCCCATCTAATGCCTTAAGCACATAACAAAAACCGTCCCCCACTGCTGGCTCCGTCATAATCATCTTCCACCGGTCTTCTGCTGTTGAATCCTCACTTGATCGAATGTGTCTCCTTTATGTATTGTGCAAAAAAAAAAATGTCGAGCTTCAACTGAAAATGTGTAGTAGGGTAGAGACCGTCAGTTTTCTGGGAAAATTCTGTTGTATCAATGGTGGTATTCGAACAAAAATGTCCCCGGGAAGACCTTCATCGCATAATTGAGAGATTTCCATATAGGAAACAGTCTCCTTTTTGGTATAGCTTGCAGTAGCCATTTGATCGCTGATGTCCCCCAATTTCTTTGTACCCTTATATAATAGCCATACTCTGTCTATCCATGCAATTGGATCTGGTAACAGCAAGTTCCATTGGATTATTACCGGGAAGGTTGCAGAATTCCATATCCATTGTGTAGTTGGGCATTCAAAGAATCTATACAGATATGTATCTTCTGCCCGATTGCACATTGGACGAATTTGCCATGTATCCCCATTCGTTTCAGTCTATCACCGGTGAGAAGTTTCCGATTGAGACACAACCAATCAAATGACGTCGATCCTTGGCCCACATTGGCCAGATGCGATTCCATCGCAATTGTGGATTTGTAGGAGTAGGAATAGTACTCTGAAGATATAGCATGTGACGATCCCGTGTAGTATAGACCATCAGGCACCTCTTATGTATGCAATCTGATCCTCACAATTAGGTGTATCATATAGAAACAGTTGCTGTATGTACATTCAGCAGTTGTAGAAGAAGAGACCTATTGCTGTGATCTAATTCAATAATGTGTTGTTCATAAACCCCGGTCCTATATAATTTATATACGCGATTAGTCGTTCGTGATCTGGCTATACTTCCGGTCCGGGCGCAGAAATGAGAAAGCAGACGTCATATTCAATCTATGATGATAATGACATAGATCAGGATGGGTAAAAATGGAAAATAGATCCATCCTTCTCTACTCGTTCTTAGGAGACAGTGAGCTACTACGAAGAAACTATGTACATGTACAAGTCAGTCACAAAGGATGCCCCCCGAGTTCCGGAAACCTGGTTCCTGCTGTATAAGCTCGGGAAGAAGGAGAGGAGAGTTCGGGACTCCAGGGATTGGAATCTTCGGGGAAAGGGGGTCTTTGTGCTTCCGTGGGTGGGGGAAGATGCTCATCGCAGACAGTATGTTGGGCAGGCCAGTACTTAGTGGTCCCGGTTTTTAGGTATGTCCTGGTTACTACTTAAATAAAGGAAAAGCTAAAAGAAATCGAACTAGAACTCCACTCCCATTTCTAAATCGAATTCAATCTTCTGGCACTGGGTGTTCTAAGCTTAAAGCAACGAAGGGTGACGAAGGGGGAGAAGGCCCAGCAGGTCCTTTTCCCCTCTCCCGAAAAAGTATGTATAAGGATAAATACCAGTAGCTGTATGTTGTTGTATCCTGACTTTTGTTATGTAAAGGGGGGCTTAAGCATCGGGAGAGGCTATCTATAATAGAAAGATTCCAGATAGACCTATTTCGAATATTAACAGCTCCTCTATAAAAAGGTATGTTAGGTAGTCTTCCCTAAAAGACCGCAAGTGGTAAGTACACGCGTGGGAACATAGGAGCTTCCTTTATGCGCGGCCTGCAACCAGGCACTGACCTTTTCTTTCCTTTATGGCTTTAGGCTGAGCCTTTTTTCCCTTAGCCTTCCTTCCTGAAGAAAGGCCGCTGCCCCCTTTTTTATTGAATAAAGCGAAGCGATAAGTACACGTGCGAGGGGAGTCTTCGTTGACTTGACTTACGGAATACAAGCGAACAACACAAAAGAGACTTCTCGGGGGCGAGCACAGAAAGAGAAGGAAGAGAATGGAACAGACTGCGATATAAATGCAATAAACATAGGAACTACCTGCCTTATTAGAGAGAGGGCGAACTACTATAATCTAAGTAAGTGTTAGCGAGTTGACCACTAAAAAAAGAAGAAGAAAACAAGGGAGTGAGCTCAGCACTCCGAAAGACAAACAAGCGAGCTCAGCGAAACAAGAAAAGCCAGACAAGACAGAAAAGAAAAGAAGCTAACGAAAGACAGAGAGAGGGCATCTGAAGGCAAGCAAGGAGGTGTTGTTTTATCCATTGGATTTTGCCCGCCAAAAAACGTGAGCTGATGAATAAGTCCCGCGCGTCTCACGCGCTACGGCTACATTTGACATTGCCCCTATCTTTCCGAGCGCGATAATAACCGGCTTTTTGGCCCCCCTTATTTATTATATTAAGGGGCCCAGTCCTTAGTGGTATATAAGGCCCGTCAGAGTCCGTCAGCTTGCTTGCTGGCTAGCTTCAAAGCCCCTATTACGTAAGGCGCGCGTTGGCGCTTACGTTTTTCAGCTGGTTGCAGATCGGGGTCCTGGAGTGGTCCGTGCTTGACTACTTCCTGGTGGCCCTTCTCTTGGACAGAGCCCGTTCGGGTGGCCTATCTTGAAACCCGTACAGAACCAGGGGTCCCGATAAGTGACCAGAGCAAGGCCGGGAGACCTTGGGTTGGTTTGGCCAGTACCCTAGCCAGTCGGTATCCCTGTACTGATATATTGACTGAGCCGGTCCCGGAGAACCTTCAAGAGATTGTGTTCCAGCGCCCTGGTGACCAGTTCCAGAGCCGTTACCGATCCGGTCCTTGAGCCTTTCCCGGAGACCGATCCATGGCAGGCCTGGCTACCGATGTGGATGATTCACCCGGTGAGGCCTATGACAATGCCTTCGGATTCCGTCCCGGCGACTGAAAACTAGGTATCTTATCGATCCGGAGTTGCAAGGGTTGGTGTGGCCTTATCCATAGCCTCGATCCTTATCCCGAGGCAGAGCCCTGGCTTCGGTGACCTAGGAGGGATAGGAGGATCGGTCGTATGCGTGGCGTGGCCTCTCGCTTCTCCCGCGTGCATTCTACAAGCAAGAGCATCCAAGCGAGTATACGTTCCCGTTCCCGTGTCCGCTAAGAGAGGAGTTGGTGATTGTCTTGATCCTTTGCACTAAGGCGGTTAGTGATGATTGGCATGGGGGGTCTGCTAATCACGAGGATGAGACTGGACTTCCCTTCCTTTTCCGCTGCATAGCTAAGGAGGTTCGGTTTCGTTACTGTCTTTAGAGTTCTGTGATCGGGCTCTGGTTCAGTTCCGTTCACCCTACTCCTCTCATTTGTGTTGTTGCTATGTGTTACATCGTCCCGACCTTTGCTTTGGATTGATCGGTGGAGTAGTCAACTCTCCTGATGGAGTGTCTATTTCACATGGCAACGTGACTTGTGAGTTCTATGTCGGTCGAGACGAAAAACCGAGCGTCAAGTGTAGTCTACGGAGCTTGACTACAGGAGCAACTCATTCAGTCAACTCAGGAAGTCAACTCATTCAGTTTACGGAATGAGTTAAGGAAACTAAATGAGTCTTAAAGCAGCTCGTGAAGTCGGAGTCTCAACTACCACTACTATGCTACCATACCACACAACTACTATACCACTACCACTCCACGAGTGGATTAGTTGAGTGACTAGACTTAGACTCTCTTTCTTTGATATCAATCACTAAACTCAACAAAGTAGCAAAAATCATCAGAGAAGAGAGGGAGTACGCCCGGTTCACCAGGTTCTACCACTGCAGGGCCCAATCATACTCAAAATCAGAGTTTGATCCTGGCTCAGAACGAACGCTAGCTATATGCTTAACACATGCAAGTCGAACGTTGTTTTCGGGGTCGAACCACTATCCTTTTGAAGCGGATAGTTCACAGTGCTCATTATCTTTCTTTTAGGAAATCATTTCCAAAAAATGGAATTATGGGAGGTAGTGCTGACTTTCCTTTCCCAAACTGGGGAAGTGCTTCCTAACATGCAGCAAAACCCTCCTGCGAATCCCCTTGAGGGAGGGGCCCATGAGGCGCCGCCGCTGGCTCAGGAACCAGCGGAAGTGGACCATGCGGATCCCCATCCGCATGGGGACCCAGACCCGCGGATTGGGGGGGAAAGCGTTTCCCAAATATATTCCAGGCTGGTCTTATCTTATAGGGGTGAGACGCTTCCCGCGTCTGATCAACTAATGGGGAAAGCTTTCTCCATCTTGGAGAAAAAGGGGCAAATACTCGCAATAATGGAGGCCCTTGATCCAGCAGATGGAGCCTGGCTTTCGGCGGGGGGGCATTTTATAAAAACGCAAAAAGGCGCTGAATTTTCATCACTGAGAACGCTACATGAAGTCCAAAAAAGTCTCTTAAGTAATGGCAAAACAAGCCCCTACTTTTCCTCTTTTATGAAAAGAGCAGGGAGACCTTTGACCTGTAGCGGAGGAGGAGGAGATTCAATCGTCTAGCTTTTCCCCTGGTCGCCCTCGTTCCGTATATGAGTGATTTTTTCTCGTATCGTTTTTCGTGGATTAGCATCTCGAGGTCCGGTCCTTTTTCTCTTCGGCAATGAATACTTCTGAATCCTTCCTTCTTTTTCCGGTATGCCGCTCCGCAAGCAAGGAGTGCCACGCACGAGCGGAGCGAAAACAAAGCAAGGGGAATTCCTATATTCTATGGTGACGCATGCGAAATCCTTGGATTGCGTATTGAATATACATCCATGTCTTTCTTGTTCCACTAGCTAGGAAATCCATCTCACATGTCTGTTTCGTTATTACAACCTTCTTTCTTTATGTCAAAGACCAGAAGCTACGCGCAAATTCTCATTGGATCTCGGTTGTTCTTAACAGCGATGGCTATTCATTCAAGTCTTCGGGTAGCACCACCAGATCTTCAACAAGGTGGAAATTCTCGTATTCCGTATGTACATGTTCCTGCGGCTCGGATGAGTATACTTGTTTATATCGCAACGGCTATCAACAGTTCCTTGTTCCCATTAAAAAAAAATCCCCTTTTTCTTCGCTCTTCCGGAACCGGTACAGAAATGGGTGCTTTTTCTACGTTGTTTACCTTAGTGACTGGGGGGTTTCGGGGAAGACCTATGTGGGGCACCTTTCGGGTGTGGGATGCTCGTTTAACCTCAGTATTAATCTCGTGCCTTATTTACCTGGGTGCACTGCGTTTTCAAAAGCTTCCTGTCGAACCGGCTCCTATTTCAATCCGTGCTGGACCGATCGATATACCAATAATAAAGTCTCCAGTCAACTGGTGGAATACATCGCATCAACCTGGGAGCATTAGCCGATCTGGTACATCAATACATGTTCCTATGCCCATTCCAATCTTGTCCAACTTTGCTAACTCCCCCTTCTCAACCCGTATCTTGTTCGTTCTGGAAACACGTCTTCCTATTCCATCTTTTCCCGAATCTCCCTTAACGGAAGAAATAGAAGCTCGAGAAGGAATACCAAAAAAAACCTAGTTCACTCGCTGATAAAGCATCCATTGCTTTATGGTTAAAGCGCCCAACTCAACATTGGCAAATTCGTAGGTTCAATTCCTGCTGGATGCACTTTCCACGTAAAGTTCAATCGCTGCTCGCTACACATGACTCGTCTCTCGTTACGTTATGCACTTCACTCGCTCTCGTTTCCTTTCCTTCACTCGCAAAGCCCCTACTACATAATGAATTCCATTTGCCTGGCGCCTCAGCATTCTAATCTCAGGGGGTTGTTACCCGTCGAGCAACGTCGAGTTGCTCGATATGGGTTCTGCCGGGTAAGCTCGATATCTAGTCAATCATGCGGGAAGCTATTGCACTCACCAACCATATGAGGCGGCTCCATAGCACGAGAAAATTCAGCCAGTGTACTTTCAGCCTTTCTTTCGCCCCAGTAGTGAGCGCTGCTAGATCTGAATCAACTGAATATGGGACTGGATATGCTCCTGCTCCCGGCAGATATGCTGGGCGAGATAGTGACAAAGGGGAAACTCGATCAGATACAACCACTGCTACCTGTGCAGGTTCTGAATATGGATATGATGGATCTCCCACCTCGGCAGGAACTTGCCTCTGCAACTTGCATCTATGCTACTTTTGGGTATGAACCCCCCGGATCTAGGCGAGGTGATGGCGGGGAACTCCAACAGGTTTTGGCTTTATACCTCGCCCGGACAATCACGCGACGAAGCCATCTTAACCTTAACGCGCGCTGCCCGACACACACAAAGAATTGCGATTTACTGAACGCAGGCGCTTACAACTCAAAGATTCTTTCTTTGTAGTCTTTTCCGGCACACTCGTTGAGTTCGCTCGAAGTCGTCGCGAGCTCTACGTTTGAAGCTTCAACACAGTCACTCCTTAGTAGCTCGTTGCTACAACTTCTTAAGGGCTCGTTCCGTGCTTACTCACTTCAATCGCTCTCGTTCAGTAGCGGTTCTTCATTCTTTAGATAGCAGCGTGAGAGCTCTGAAATTCCTCCATTCAGGTCCGTCAGTTCCAGTCGAATCGCGAGCAAAGCTCGACACTGCTAGCGAAGCTCTACGACAGAGCAGTGTGCTCATTTCCATTATAGAGCCAATCACACTGCTCTCTCTCTTTCCGGCCGGTATGTAGAATCGTCGGAGCGAGCAGAGCAACGGAGCGAAGTGGGCTGTGTGAATTTGGACTCATATCTGTTAGTAAGGAGCTGAAAACAAGTCCTTCGGAGGGCCCCTCATTCTCAATGCAAGCTAGCTCGTCACTTGTGTTTAGTGAGGAGGCTACCTAACATACAGGTGAATATAGCCCTGGTTGTTCTTTCTTCCTTGGGCAGGCCATCAGTGAGTGATAGAACACAGGGAAAGTCGTATAAGGACGAGGCTGACTCTGCCATCTCTTTCTGTCCGCTTCAAGAGGTGCTTAAATGGTCATTATCCGGGTGAAGGGATGGACTGGGGTAGGTAGGGATTGAAGTTGCTTTCGTAGCGCTTGCTTCTATCTATGTATAGTGCTCCCCATATCTGAAATCAATAACGTCGACGTGGATTCATGTCACTCCCTCTGGTGGGGTCCTCCCAAAATCCCGCTATAGGATAAACAGACAGATAGGGGGTTCTTTGATTCAGAAGCGAGTGCCTTATACTTACTTATTGCTATTTCTATTTCTATTTAGAATGGGCTCCGAGAGAATCGATTCTGTTTTCTATATAGAATAGCGGCGGAGCGCCGTGATAGATAGGGGCAGTACTTGCTTGCTTGGCTATTTTTGGTTCCTAACCGCTTGCCATGCATTGCTTTGCTTGCTCCGTGTTTTTGGTTCTCCGGGGCAGGGCTCTTCTGCTGTTTTTGACTTGTGTTTTGGGGTTAGTACCTCACTCACAGGCTCTGGGTTCCTTGCGGCGCAGCCTCATGCTTGCGCTTGCTTGAATGCCAGTACGTTACGTTACTAGAATAGGCGGTTGGCTGCTGCGCTACAGATCTCACCGGAAGGGTCTTTTCCTTTGCTTGCGGAAGTGACCCTGCTTGCTATTCTATCACCCCTCGCCCGGCGCAGCCTCCTTCACCAGGATCAATAGCCCAGCTACACTACCACTACCCGTGAGATAGAAGTAGGGCACTTCACTCACCTCAGAGTGAGGTGAGGTGAGAAAAGTAGTGTAGTGTAGTCCGCACTACCTATCTGTAATCAGATCAGCTTAGAGTTGTTTGCTGACACATGCTACTATCACTCTGGTTGCTGCTTTCACTCGGATTCTCCTCGGGCGGATCAAGGCATATTGGCTTGGCTTGCGAAAGAACTTCTAGTTGCTGGATGGTTGGTTGACAGGTGTCTGGCTAGCAAAGAACCCGGCACATTACAGTACAGTAGCGCCCTAGGCTATTTGATATAGTATAGCCGCGGAGACTACTTGCGTCGTCTGGCGTGAGGGTAAAGGTTAGGTACGGCCTAGCTGCTTTATTGAGAGATTTCGCATTGAGAATTCTTTCGACGAATTCGCTGCTTTCAGTGGTTGAAGTGCCGGTCGGCATTGCCTAAGTAACGTCCGGCTCTGTTTGCGCGCTTCTCTCCATCCGTTGAGTCGGTGGAAGGCTACTTGACCTAGCCTTCAGAGAAGAATCAAGTCAGAGAAGCCGGCGCAGCAAGCCGATCCGACATACGTTCAAACGCATGCACCTTTCGACGACTTCTCTCTCGGGGCGCGCCATCCAAACTCGCTGTGATGAACGCGGATAGAACAAATCTATCTCGGCGTAGTGAGGCAGCCCAGGTGCCTGCCGTATTTCTTTCGTCGATTGATGGAAAATCTCAAACCCATTTCTGAGACACCGTAAGAAAGACAAAGCTGCCTCGCGGGAGAGAGAGACCTGACGCATAGCCGGCGCAAAAGATCAAATCCTACAGTGCAGTTCTTAGAGAAGTGAATTCCAAAACACCACAGCTGACGCAAGCGGGCCAGTTCCTCACTTCCATGCATGCGATAGCTTGTCCCAACCAAAACTCGCCGCTTCTATCAATCAATGCACCACACTAATATGCTTGCCCCTAAGTCACTAGAGCCCTGTAGGTCCAACACTCCTATATAGAGCTAGGTTTCAACACCATTCACAGGTAAGGCCCCACATGCAGCATTCTCGACGGCGGCTATCCCGAGCTAGCCATCCATATAAGTCAGCCTCCCTTACCCCACCTGTGACCCTCACTGAAATTCAATTCAATGAAAGGCGCACCCCCCTGTTGCTTATAGTCGTAAGCCTGAGCCAGCTCAGTGAAGACTTCAAGAGAATACCCTCCAGCCAGACCACAGAAACATACAGAACACCAAATGAGCGCTCAACCAACCGATGATGAGTGAGTTGCCTTGCCTCCTCCATGTTACGCCATGCACCTTCCTATGTGTCCTATGCTGCTTCCACCGAGGTCAAAACCCTCGAATCCAACAGTCCAATGGCACAAACTTCCACAGAGAGAGGGGCATAAAAGACTTTGTTCAATCGATCCAAAAGAACGCTGCCGGTCCAGTTGAATACGAACATCAACCGAACATGATTGATTTGTTTCTAATCTAAATAGATAGAACAAAATAGAAATAGAAAGAGACCCCCTTATCTACAAACTGACGGACTCGTTAGGGCCTTATATACCACTAAGGACTGGGCCCCTTAATAAAGAAGGGGGGCCCTAGAACTCTCACTCAGTCTTTGGACTCACGGAACAAAAAATTCCATCTAGGGAAAAACCGTTCTCGAAGAAGCGTGACCATCCAGTTGAATCTCGTGACCCTCCCGTGTGGTTATGGGGGCGGGCCTACTTTCCACTTTGTTACTATGGAGCAGGGCGGCAAGCAAGTGAATTTGATCCCGCCCTCCATCAGCCGGTGTGTGTGGGCTTCGCTCCTTATAGCTCTACACCGCCGCCGGCCACTTTCGCTCCTCTACCGTATCCATTGATTCATTCTTTGGAAGTTAGGCACGTGACTCGATAGCGCAGGCACAAGACCTTTGAATGCAAACACAGAATAGCGAGACCGCATATCAGGAGATTCATTCCCTTCTGTAGGTAGTAGGTCTTTCCAGCCGGATTCATCAATGCAATGGAACTCCAGAACGTCGAAGAACTGGCGGAAATAGAGATTCCAATCAGAATCTTTCAGAAGCTGGCATCGCTAGTTGACTCCTCCTCGTCGACAGCCAGCAGTGTCGTTGAATTCGATTCGTCAACTAACGCCGCTACCTTGGCGCAACTAACTACGCGAATTCCTAAATCAAATCACCACAGGAATCACCACGCGGGAGCCGCCTAGTTTCTATCACACTCACACACATGTTTGGAACTTTCCGTTGACAGATAACGCCCACTTCATTATCGAAAAGTGGATCGAAACTCTGACCCCCATATAGATCTATAGATAGCTGCACTATTCCTTCTTTTCTTCGGGCTTCTCTCTATTGGGCTTGTTTCTCCCGTCGAACTGAACACTGAACTCTTCAAATGAATAATGAATGAGGCGACAGGTTGGTTGTTGAGTTTAGTTGGTTGATAGAAGGTGAGTGCCTATGCCAGCCCCGCCTCACGACGAGCCATGCCCAAGCCGCTTCTCTTATTGATATAGAAGGTGAATGAACAAAGACCTCTATCGACTGAAATTGGAATCGCTGCATACATCGATCGACTGGCTCAGGCTAGGCAATTGAGGAAGGACAGCGGCGGGTTGTTGTTTTAGTGGTCCCAGAAGAGACCAAACGGGAGCCCTGGGACTAGCGGGACATCAAGCCAGCCAGCCAAAATGCAGGCGAGGGTCTTTCTATTTCTTTCTTAAGAAAGAACTACTAGATAGAACAACGCCGCGCCGCTAGCGTTGCCGTCCTTATATGATATATTATATCACCATCATTTCGTATTGATAAATGAAAGCATTGAAAGAGGACATGGAATTTCACTTTCATAGATCAAGAACAGTGCAGTGATGTGATAGTAGTAGGGGCACTCACTCGCGCGTGTTTTTGAACAGAACTTCGATAGGCGAGAGGTGTAAGCACCGCGAGGTGTGAAGCGATCTCGTACTAAACGAAACGTCGAACGTCGACTTGAAGCGAGCATGTCTTCGTCAAGCACCTAAGAGCCGGGCCGGCTTCTCTGCTTTCTGCCGCTTAGCGGCTCTTTTCCTTTCTTTCATTCGGGTTAGATACAGATAGATCTCTCTGCTGCGTGAGCAACCCGACTGTGCGTTACATGTGCTCTCGTGGCTCAATCTTTCTGCACAGCACAGCCTTCATTGTCCTTCTTCGATTATCAGGCACCACGCCTTCTTTCATAAATTATGCGCCGGATATTTTAATGAAATAGAAATAAATAAATAATGACGATTCAAAGACTTGAGAAGACTTGGGACCAGCTGGTCCGTATTTTGGTTCGTCTCATTAATGGAGTGAAAAAGCCTCCACAATTTTGATTTGGATTCTTTGAAATTCGAGGTGGAATTGGCGAAGTGTTCAACTACTTGAGGGTTATTTGCCGTTTGCTCTTCCTCGTTATGATTTTGAAGGGGGCAGGCGGTAGTAGCTTTTTGCGATACGCAGGAAACAGCCCCGGTCGGCCCTGCCCCAATGGAGCTTCGGAGTCTGCCGGCAGCGCAGTTCCGAAATGGATCCTGCGGTTTGTTTCAGACCCTCTCACGGTTCTCCCATGGAAAGATCTCCGGAGTGGATCGCCCAATTGGACCTGCCGGCGGTGCCTTCGGGCCACGGGCGACGCCCCCCGGCTGAGAGCACTTCATCATCGGAGGGGCCTACTGGTACTACTACCAAGACTACCAATCCGAAGCTGGTCCCACTGTAGTTGTAGTTGAGACGCCCAATTGACAGAGGGGGGCCCACCCTGGAAAGGCCATTCTTTGAAGGCCCCATTGGGAAACCCACCCTTCCTGCAGCTGCCCCCTTCCTCCGGAAGAAGGGGCGCTTGTGGTGCATCAAGCCGGGGACCGTCACCCTAGAGCAGTTCCTCTCCTTCCGGGACGACAAGAACGTCCCTCTCCCCCGCTACCGGGTCGACTAGTCAGCTTCTCAACGACAAGTCTTTCGGAATTGGAGAGAGAAAAGAGGTATCGAAGGATGAATTAGGATCGGTGGAATTCCAGAGCTATTATTCATTGAATTTGATTCGCGACGCCAGTGGAACGATCGAAGCACCCCCACCATCAGGGCCGTATCACTACGTAACGGCACGATTAAGAACCAGAAATCACCACCATGAGAATGAATAAGAAACTATAGAATATGTCTATTATAATTCTTCTGAGGTTTTATGCTTTATTGTGACGAATGAATGAAGGACAAACAAAAGAGAGAGTTTCGAAAAAGGAAAGCCTTCATTCTTCTTTGGGCAATAGCTGCTTGTTCGCACCGTCGTTTCGTCAAGTTCTTAGACATCATCTATCTGGAGGCCCTGTTAATTGAATGGTAGACTCGCCGGGTTCCTCTTCAGGGCTTCTAGCCGCCTTTCGTCGACTAGTTTCGCGAAGCAACTTCAACCATGGAGGAAGTGGTGCAAGCCCCCACCCGGCTCAGGACAATCCAGCAATCTAAGCTGGAGCGGCTCCTACCGCTCACCTGCCCGCCGCTCTCGAGCCAGAACGTGCTTCTTGCTCTAGTGATCAGGCGGCCCCGTCGGAAGCGGAAGAAGCATCCTGGGAGGAGGAACCAGCTTACCAATTACTAGAGCCCGATCCGGATGACCTCCGAAGGCCAAATCCCCCATATAACAGGGGGTCTAATGGGACAAGAGTGGCGCAAATTCACGCGCTCTTCAATCAAAACAATTATTCACTCTCAAGGCACTGACAGCAGTGCACAAATTCATGACATTTACCTTCCCCATGACATTCAACGATTCCTACAAGATGAAGATGCTTATGTTAATCGAATAACACAAGGGGACTTGTATCTGTGGGAGACAAAACAGGTCATAAAAGGCCTTAAAAAAATGTGACGTGCCTGGTTATGGTTCGACTACGAGGATTCACTCGATCCTTTTTTCATCAAAGAATGGGCAAGAAAGAACGACCTCCCCTTTCTACGCGATCTACATAGAAGAATGGAGGTTAGCGACGACATCAACGAACTAGACGATCTATATAAAGAAATAGCAAGGATTGTTTGATTCTTTCATTGAAAGCGTAGAAAACAGGAGGGAGAGTAGAGTATCAATAGATCGGCGGCACAGTAGAGTGATTCTGACTGAGACTCCCTGTTTCGAGGCCCCCCAGCTCTAGGCTAGGTATAGGCCTATGACGAAGTGGTTGGAGGAGAAAGGGGAGTGGAGGCGGGCCCTTTCCACCGTTCGCATCTCTGTTCCAAACTATCAAATAACGACTTTTCCTCGTTCCCATTACTCCGCGGCCCATCTGCCTTTTCCATTGTCAACCCCGGCAACTTATGAGTGAGGCTTTCGGGGCTACCTACTTTAGGGCTAATGTATAATATAAAGGCGAACAGCCCTCTTAGGGCCTATTAGTTTGAGGGCTGCTCGCCTTTTGAGGAAGTGGGATAGCGGGGGTGATTTCGGTAAACCGATGCATGAGCTGAGGCTCCCATGTCCCGCCGACCCTCCGAAAAAGTCAGGTCGTAAAACGGCTCATAGGGAGTCAGAAGCAAGCAGAGTCAAAGGCGGGTCAAACTCTAATAAGCAGAGGGGGAGACACATTCATGAAAAGTGAGAAGCCGTGCCGTGGGGGACTGACTTTATATGAATAGATCGTCACTTACGGGTAACAGTAGGAACATCTATTAGTCCGTATCGTGGGTCTACTTGTTACAAAAGGCGAACATCCCCATTCCAAAACATTCACATAGGTCCTCCGGCGGCATCGAAAAGGGGACGAAAAGAGTCTATTTACCTTGACAATATTCCGGAATGTATCACGGCCCTATCTATTCATCTTTTTTTTCAAAAAAAGAGTTCCGCATCTCTCCGGGGCCCGGGGAACAAATAGGCGTGGGGAAGAGGGAGAGGGGGGCTACGAGCCCTCTCCCGTTGCTGTTCCCGGACCACCCACCCCTTCCTTCCCCTTCGCCCGGCCCGGTGAGGTCCGAAGAGATCAGATCTCTCGAACGAAGTGAAGTGATAGGAAGATAAGACTGCTGGCGGGAGATCTATATTCATTACACCCGGCCCGGCGGGTATGGATCGAAGTAGGAAATTCTCCATCCGCCCGCCAGCAGCAGAGGGGGTTCGATTCCCGTTATACGCGATGTGGCGAAAAAGACTGATTCAACGAGATATGCCTTGCCTGCATTAAGATTTAAAACTTGTCGTCCACTTCCAGGAAATGTTCGGAACAGAGAACTGACAATAATACAACGCCGCATTCTCCGAAGATTGAGGAACAAGAAGAGATCTAAAAAGAGAAAGATTTATCCGAGAGAAAATCTAAACAGTTACATCAAATCACAAACTACACGAAAGTTGCCCCTTTTTCATGGGGATTTACCCATCACAGAGATGCACAGAGGAACAGAACGAACTTCATATATCCCTTTTCCACTCAATCCAGAAACAAGATCGGACGTTATTCCGGTTCGTCTCCATTTTCGTGAAACTATTCCTCAAGCAAGGCAGCCGATAAGTCATCGAAGGGTTTGTGTGAATAATGGAATGGTAAGCATTACTCATTTGAAAGTGTCCCACGGTGATCTAATCTCTTTTCAAGAAAATGACGCGAGAACCTGCGGTGAAGAAATAAGGAGATCTTTCTATATCGACATATCAGTTGAAAAAATCATAGGCAAATTCCTGCCGGTCAGAATGTGGAGAAGAACCAAAACAGAATGGTTCCGCCTACTCAAAACTCAGAGGGGGTGCCGCCTACTACTCAAATCCCGGTTTTTGCAACAGTTGCGTTCTTCTATGCAAGAAGAAGACTTAGAAAGAACAAAGAAGTTTGGATCCGCAAAAGTATGCTTAGGCAGTTCCTTCGCGGAGCACAACAGAATGAAGAGGAATTTGTATCATTTCAAATTCATATTCTTATCGAAGAGAAGGAACGAGAAAAACCGAAATCTTCCTACTCGAACAAGAAGTCCTGTAGTTCAAAACTCATATATATATAGTAATTCGACCTATTGCTCCGGATCCCCCCATCAGTTTACTAGGAAGAGAAGAATCAAAAGGAAGAGAAGAATCAAAAGGATCGAACTACCTACTCATTATTCGGAGGTGAATCATAGAACACCAAAAGCTGTGGTATCTTATGGACCTAACATAGGTCACATCCCTCACGACATAAGATTGAAAGATCCAAACCTTCCTCTTCGGAGCGGAAACGGACGTGGCCAAAACATATAAGAAAAGATCGGCGTAGTCGCTCATAGGGACATATCTATCCGGAAAGAGGATAGTCTAGATCGATTCATAGATAGATCTCTCTCCATATAGATAGGTATCTCCGTGGATAGAGATAAAGATAGGGATCCATCTAGATCTTGAGAAATTTATTTATATATTTTGAGATTTTCCGTCGATTCTGATTGATTGCCTTTTTGACGACGACGTTTTAAATCTTAATGAAGGCAAGGAAACATCGTTTTTCAATTATGACTTGCTTGGTCGGAGCGTAGACGAGCGAGCAGAGCCCAGGAAACAGGGAAGCCCGTCATAGAGCAGTCGACTAGAAGTAGAAGACTGCTGGCCTGAGAGAAGGCGGCCTCTCTCGGGAAACATGGCTTTTTTTCTCTTCTTTCTTTTTTATTTAGGTTTTTTTTTTCATGTGGGATTGAGATGAGACTATAGCGTCTTCCTCTCATCAGGAAAAAGATCATGAAAGTCTTGTTACCGTTATCTTTATGTATATGTCGTGTATAGCATCGCTTGTTTGATGGTACTTTATTAAGTCGAGACTCGCCTCGATCGGTTTCGATCCTTTGCCTCTTATCACTTCACTCCTACCCGTGATCATTTTCAGGTTTTGGAGTGTCCTAGACGATGCAGGGGACGATGAAGATTTGGTTTTGGAGACGTTCTTAAACCAGCCGGCCAGCTTCAAAACTACTGCGCGCGTTTGACTAATAGGCTTTTCAGCCGTTGCTTGCTGCTTCAAAACGCTTATTACGTCAAAGGCGCTAGCGCGTTTGACGTAATAAGCGTTTTTCAGCTTGCTCCCCTCACGGCCCTCAGGCCTGACGTGACTTCGTAACCTTCACTTCTTCTGCGATTTGATCGACGCCTCTTCCGCCATAACGATCGGCGGAGAGCCTTTCTGACGATCTATCTCATACCTATTTCCTCCACCGCCTCTCCAAATGATCCCCGATTATTCGAAGTCCCTATCTCACTTTTGAAAGAAAGAAGTTCCATTTTTCCACTTCTTTGTGTCGACACAACACGTAGTGCTTTCGTCACGTTGTGCAGCGGAGAGCTTGTCTTTCTATATACAGCTTTCCTTCCTCTTCCACCGCCCATTTCCCCCAGAGTGCCGAAGTGGTCCTCTTTTCTCCCACGCTTCGCCCCGTTTTTGCTGAACCTTTAGTCCCCCACCTGCGTTTCGCGGATCTAGCACTGACTCTCTTACTCGAATACACCTCGCTCTGCTCTGGTAGCACCCTATTTTGTTTGGCTCCGTTGGCTCTGCTTTTCACTCTGTCCATTCCTTTTTCCGTCAAATAGCTCGTCTCCCTGCCTGCTCAGGTCCTTGTCTCTCGTCAACATAAGACTCCTCCCGCTTCTGTGGTTCAGCCTCCCTGGATCTCGGCAACAGCCGATTTATCATGGGCCCTTTCTAAATTCCCCCTTCGTTTGTTGTGGGTCGCTCCATCACTCACTCCGCTATAAGAATTGAGTAAGCCGATCCCGACTTCTCTTAGACTGGGTTGTCAGGATTTGCTCGCAAACAAACGTCGCTTCTTGCCCATGTACTCGTAAGGTATCCCAGAATCTCTAGCCTCTTCTTGATCCGGCTCATTGGAGCCTCCAGCTCGATTCTGCCTCCTTCCCTTTCTGCGCTACATCGAATGGCATCGGCTCCCATCCCAGCCTTGGGAGTCACCCAGTCTTTGGTTGGAATAAACAAAACAAACCGCAACAGGCACATTCCCCTTAACAACAAAACCCTAGCTTCATGGGACCGAGAAGGAGTCCTTCGCCGTCCATGGCATCATCAGGAGCACCTTCCCTTCGCTCTAACTGAATCAGTTACGCCAGCGAACCAGCAAATACGAGCCAGCAAAGGGAGACCTTCGCGTTAGCTCGGGTGCTCCACAAGCTAGCTCTTCGATCCTAAAAAAGGGGGTGCATTGCAGAAATCAAAGAAATGACTAAGTGATGTTGCAATTCCTTCCATTCATTTGGGGTGGGGCTCGGAGCTGGGAACGGAACAGCTTTCATTGGACCGGAATGGAACAGATCAGCAGCAGGTCAACCGTTGTTGCTAGCTTTCCGGGGAGCGACTGTTCCCTGCTGACGATCCATGACAAAGGCATTAAGTTGAAACCCGGATGATGGGATTCTGCTTTTCTTTTCTACCCGCTCGTCCTAGAGATCTCTGTGTCTGCTGGTTGACCAGCATCTTAACGAACCACTCGGTTATTTCCTATTCGTGCCCTACTTTACTTATTCCGTTCCGAATTCATCCATTTATTGGGGGAAAAGAAAAGGGAGAGGGCGTCGGTTGGCTGGCCCTATGCCAAATCGTGAGCGGGCCAGCAAGACTGAATATCGGAGGGAGGGGCCAAATGGCTTTCCCACCCAGCTGAAAAACGTATGAGCGCTAGCGCCTTTGACTTAAATAGATAGTCATAATCGTTTTGAAGCAAGCTGAAAAACGTATGCGCGCGCAACGGCTTTGAAGCCGTTGCTTGCTGGCTGCTTCAAAGCCTATTAGTCAAACGCGCTAGCGCGCCTGAATTGATAGTCGTTTTGAAGCTGGTTCGATAAGTTTAGCAGTGTTCTTGAAAAAGAGGGATACAGAAGAAGTGTAGCAGATTCTTCTCTCTTTGTTAAGTTAAAAAGACATCAATTGGAATTGTTGCATGACAAATGTCATTTTATGATATAATAATTACAGGAGATGATGAAAGAGAAATTATGAAAGTCAAGGAAATTCTTAAAAGAAGCTTCGAAATGAAAGATCTGGGCCCTCTAAAGTACTTCCTTGGAGTTGAGGTTCATAAAACCAGCAAAGGTATGGTTATATCCCAACATAAATATGCATATTTATGTCTAAATTTTAGATGCTTGAATGCAAGCCAATAGCTACACCAGCGGAGCTCAATCAAAAGATGAGAGCAGATGAAGGAGACCCATTACCAGATCCCTTGATGTATAGAAGTCTAGTTGGGGGACTTCAGTACCTCACATTCACTAGACCAGATATAGCATTCATCGTCAATCAAGTGTGCCAGTATATGCACTCAATAAGGAAGACGCATCTTGAAGCTGCAAAACGGATCATGAGATACGGGACAAAAAAGGTTATTCTACTCATCATCAGGTGGAGATGACCTATCATCCTACACAGATGCGGATTGGGCTGGTTGTCCAGACGACAGACGATCAACTACAGGGTTCTTTTTCTTTCTGGGGAAGAACTGTTTGGAGCGGCAAAAAGCAAAGAACGGTTTCCAGATCGAGCGCAGAAGCAGAGTATAGAGCCATGGCGGCAACTGGAGCTGAGGTGACTTGGTTGAGATATTTGCTGAATGATCTTGGTATCCAATGCAAGTCCCCAGTCACTATTTAGTTTAGTATAGTATTGTGATAACAAGAGCGCCATCCACCTATCAGCAAATCCTATGTTTCATGCTAGAACCAAGCACATAGAGATAGACTCTCATTTTTTCAGCCTAAGTCGGAAGGAGGGTTGGGCCTCAGACGTTTCTAATCCGTCCCGAGTGGCGGCGTTGCGTATTCGAAACATTCTGCCAGCCATCATCTCCTAGATTTTTCATCATGGGCCGTCCCAAAACCAGCGGCTAAACGGTTTTGGAAAAGAAAATATTGACTTGCTTTCGAAAACCCCACGATTACACAGACGATTAATCGTGAGCGGCAAACACGAGCGCATGCTACGGAGGATATGGTCGGATAGAAGACCATCGGTCCCCATTTCGGCCGCGGAGCTCTACGCTCTCAGGCAACCGACCCTCCATTCTCTCTACCTTTAGCTTTCGTCAATCCCTTAGAATACAATACTGGTTTGGACGCGCCCTTTCTCACGCCGATCAGGGTCCCTACATGGCCTGACGCAAATGTAGCCCTTCTTGGAAACCTTTTCGACTATTGCTCTTGCTTTGACAGATTTTGACGACTCCGTGCAATGATTACTCGGATTTTCGCTGCGATGCTCTTTTCCTGATGCGCCTCCACATAATATTTTCCTTGAGGAGGAGAATTTCTTTTGATTGATTTATTATTATTCATTCATAGAATTGTCCCGCTACCTCACCAACCGATCTACCTGAATAGGGATGAGCGCCTCTTGGACAAATGGCCAACTCCCCCTTGTGGGTCGAACCGATTCATCACTGAGGACGGCAAGTGTCGCTGGGGAAAGACCAAATGGCTGGAACGGTTTCAGCTAAGATCCACCACTTCTGACGGATCATCCAACAAAAGGGAACCGAGCGGGTGAGTTGAAACGGGATAACATGATGTTACCCAACACTTTCCACTTCTTCATCGACGGTTCCGCTCGACAACCCCTATTCCTGATCAAGTGACGGGGGTGGGGGCCCAGCCTACATTTCGATCACTTCCCACCGTGTTGTTTGAGCGGTTATTATTATTATTATTAATGGGTTCAGTGATTCGAGAGTGAAATCCAGATTGATGGTGCGAAACGAAAGGGTGGGATTGCTGGGAGCGTTAGGGCGTAGCGGCCCACCTTTGCTCCAAAAATCCCGGCCGGGTTTCGTACGGAGATTTCCAGAGCCCCGTCGGTTCTGCATCGTACCGTACTATGGGAGGGGTCCGTACCTCCTTTAGATAGATCCCCGTGCTCCTAATGTAGAGCTAGAACTACTGCTACCGTGGAATCCGCGATCACACATGAGTACCTCGCCTTCCAAAAAAAGCGGCTGCTAATTGGCACTAATGCTAATGGGGACCGTCGATCAAGAAGGATTTCGGAGACTTCAATCGAATTGAGAAAGACATATAGGGCCAACTCTTCTAGTTGCGCCTCTAACCTTACTACACTACCCAACCAGCTGATAAAAGGTCGAATTCAGCAGGGCTGCAGGCACGAAATGCCGATCAAATCTGTTAAAGGAAGCCTAAAAGCGGGCAAACAATGACGATCTGGCTGAGAAGATGATGGACCGGATCTCGAAAGGCGAGAGGCTTTCATAAAGACGTATGAGAAACGGAGGGTCGAGAGAGGCTTATTGCACGATCCACCCAACCCAGCTAAGCTAATAAATGCTGCATAAGAGAGTGGGAGGCCGGCCCCTGCCCCTCTGGAGGTGCACACCCATTTAGGAACATATGCCAAAGGCCTTTGGTGGGTAAAGAGAGAAGTCAATGGAGAACTACCAAATCCAATGACTTTGATTTGTTCGTACCATTCTGTCATCGATCACTGCTGGGTCGGTTGGTGAGTCACCCAAAAGCATCGAGAAAGGTCCAGCATATATTATAAATGATATGATCAGCGGTCTCATTTATGCTATGCCCTGCATCGTGTTCGTGTGTGTTTATTGAGCTTTCTTCACTTCAGCGCCATGCGCTTTGCTTCGCTTTATAGAAGAGAGAGACCGTTGTCTTGGGAGTGAAAAAGCAAGCGCAAGCGATAGAAAGTCTCGTCCCTCGCGCGTTCGCGCGAACTACTAGAAAATGGTGAGATCATTAGATCATTAGTGAAAGAAGGACCAACGACGATCCTATCCTAAAAGAGAAGGAGGAGTAGGAGGAGTCAGTCTTCTTTGAATTGAAGATCGAGGAAAAAATCGGACAATGATGCCATTCGGAAGAAGTCTTCTACAGAGGGAAACCCTGTTACGAGTAAGCGGAGAGGAAAGATCTCCAGAGATTCCTATCTCATTCCATTCCAGTGGCTCGACCAGTAACCAATGGCGAAAACTCAAAAATCCATGGTTTCCCGGTAGAACCCCATTTCGACCAAGTTGCGGAACCGGAAAAAAGAAGCGGTTTTTCGCACAGCTTGCTCATAGTGCAGGTCCCACTTGTATATCGTATTTGGCCGAAGAAGCATCGGACAGGTCGGAGTTCCTACCTTCTTGGGACTCCATGGACCAAGATCTGCTTTCATTATATGGGCAATACCGATCTACTTTAGTAGATCATATGGATGTAGAAAAAGCTTCTGATTTGGAGGAAACATCTCTTTTCCATTTCCATTTACCCAGTTCATATCTTTGTTTCGTGTGTTCCCGGGAGGAATTCGATCTCTTCAATCTCGGGATACCACCTAAATAACTGCGGCCAGAGAGTCAAATAGGTCGGGAAGAAACAGTCTGAGGTCGGGTCGGACGACATACATCCATCGTCGGTTGGTCCCACCACTAGAGATTGGACATCTATAGAATCTTTCTTCTAAAAAAAAAAAGAGATTCTTTTGATTTATTTCCATTTATAAATAAAATTATATATATAGATTTATATATATATATATTTATAAATAAATATATACAGAGGAAGACGAAACACAACGAAAGAGGGAGGACGAAGAAGAAAGGAGAGTGATCCATCTGAAGAGTAATAACATGACATGACGAGTCGTAGTTAAAGACCGTAGGATATCGTAATTAAGGCATCACGTCATTTTGATTCTTTATAATTCTTTGATATCGTGACGTCTAGGGCTAAGTTCCACAATAGTGGGCTTCATCAGAACTACCATCGGTTGAGAGTAGTCACGTACTTCTAATAATACCTTGGTCTAGGTTTGAGATTCATCTCTTCGCTCGGCCGAAAATTTGCATTTCATATTTCCCCGGCCGATCTGAAAACTTTCGTATGCACTCGCTTACTATCTCAAAGGGATAAAGGAATCATAGCTTTACACTAATTCACACTTTCACTGATTAAAACATCAATATGCACTATTTCTTACCAAATATGAGTATATGGAGATGGGTGTTGACTGGGACGTGTCTCTTCCCACGGGATCCGCTCCAATCCCTCCGGAGTTCCAAGGCTTGATGTTACGATATAGGTCTTTGTGAGGTTGTTGTCGCATCGTCACTTGGGATTATCCGCTCACGAGTTGGAGTTCTTTGCATACCGAGGCAACTGTGAAAAGCTTATGCATAGATACTCGTATTCTGGAGGATCCCGCGTAGTATGGGGGCGTCTAGCTACCTCTGCTTTCGTACCGCTGTTGGAGAGGCCTTGTCTGTTTGGGGGAGCTTTGCCCTAGTTTACTCGCCGCAACTAGGCTGTCGTCTTTTTTCCTGACCAGCCGACCTTTGCCAATCCCGGAACGAAGTCCGGCTCCCGATGAGAAAGACGCAAAAAGCCGTTATTTATGGGCGAGGGGAGATCCCGCCCAACTCACTCCTCATCTTCGCGCTTCCTGGTGCGCGGGGGAAGAGTGGGGATGGGTGATGGAAGGTCTTCCCATCACCGGAGTCGCTATCCGGGTTGAATCCAAAGCCCTCGGATTATGAAAGAAGAGAGATCTCTCTCCTGACTTATATGATCAAAAATGAGAGGGATCTCTCTTCTATATTATATCTATGAGAAAAGATATAGAGATCTTCTCTCTTCTATCTATTCCTCTATCTATGAGAGGATAGATAGATAGATTTGATCTTCTCTTTCTATTTCTATTATGATATTAGATAGATAGATAATAAATGGAAGACTTTTTAAGGTCAGCGGTATGAGCTAGTAAACACTCACGAATTCGAAAAGTCGGGATTGGATCATATCAACATAGGGAGGTCCAAACATCCCTCTATCCATCGATAGGAGTGAAAAGGCAAGACTGACTTCCGTCCATCCTTAAAGAAAGCTTCCGAGTCGCCGGAGGAAAATCAATCCTTCGGTGGCGGAGTCCACTACGGATGCCTTCCAGCGAGGGGTTTCGTCGAGAGATTGAGTTGGGAGGTCGCTACGGCTTCAGTCAATCGAACGAAGGATATTCAGCGACTAATTCATCAAGAATAGTCTGTCCCTACATGAGAATGAGGGTCCATCTAAGCAAGCTAGGGGTTCCATAGAAAGAGGGTGCTTTAACTGAGTTGCCTACCTGCTTCGTCTGAGAGTCAGTCAGTAAGAATCAAACTTCAGTCAATCGAAAAATCCATGAAACCGTCGTCCCTCCACAGGTTTTCCAAGTCGCCTACTGAATCCAGAGATCCCGATCGCGAGGGGTTCGTGGTTCAATGCTAAATCTATCAGTCGATCCTTCATTCGAGCAATCCATCGCTCGTACTACTACTAATAATTCAATCGAACGCGAGTAGTGAGTGACCTTTTTGCTAAGGATTACCGCCTGCTGTCCATCCATAAGTGGGCTGGACGACTCAGTCGGAGTCCACAATGAACATCCTGTATTCTATCGAGTGAGAATGGATCCCTTTAGGCAAAGGTTGCCTTTCCGACCCTCTTTCGATCAATCCAGTTCCATTCTTTGTGGCCTATTCTATTCCATCAGTCTTTCCGTTGATCGATCAATCGATCCGGGTTGGTTCTGAGTCGACCAAACAATCTATCGATCAATCTTTCGCAGAAAGGGATTGATGCGATCCGGAGGTTGTTCTATCATTCAATCAATTTGAATCACAAAAATGAGAATAGAATCGAGTCGAGTTAAATAGAATTGACAAGGAATGGAATAGAATGGAATGGTGGGAATTCGATGAAATTCGATTAGATTAAACGCGATTCAGAGTTAGTGAACTGACGGAAGGGAGGGTGACTTCTAGTGTCAATTCCTTTTGATATTCATCTGATGATGATGATGATCGACCGTTCTTCTCCGACGATTTTCGTCTCACTCCCTTCAGTCAGAGTGCCTTAGGTAATCACTCCATCCTTCAGTCTTTCTAGCGATGGTATTTGCCTAAGTCGACTATGGAAACGCTTGCCTTTAGTCATTAGGGCGAACGAAGGAAAGACTGCAAACAAAAAGAATAATAACGACGAATCTCGGAAGAAGAGGAAGGAGATCGATCGCGAAATCGATCGATCGAACGATAGATCGCGATCGCGAGTCAATCAGCGCGTATACTCCTCCCTCTCATAAACCTTTATGGGTTAAGTTAGGGGAAGAGAATTCTGTTTGAAACGAAGGAAAGCCTTTAGACGGTCAGAACTCGTTGAGACTCATTCCATGGTTCAAATGAAGGCGTCGGTCTATCTATTAGTTCCTTAGTCAAAAGTCGTTGGATGTTCGCCCTTGGATCTCGCCAAGACAGGAGATTTCCGACAGCCTCAGTAGCCGGCTCCGCCGAATATTCGGTAGCAAACTTCTGAGCAGTTTCGGTATTCACCCCCAACTCTAAGAAAAGGTAGTGCCCGAAGGTTCCATTGAACTCGGGGGTTTACCATTTATCTATAGTCAAAGGTAGCTGAGATCTGTAGCCGTAAAAGGGCAAACATCCCAGTACCTTTTTCCCGTTGAGCGACTTCCTTAGACCCTAATGAAAGATGGCGGTAGCTTCGGACACTACCTTACCGCCGAGTTGGGACACTAAAGGTTCCATTGAACTATTGGGGTTTACCCGATAATGTACCAAGGGCGAACTGCCGCCTATCTAGTATCTAAAGGCGACTGGTTTCCTAAATAAAATAATAGTAGAATCGAAAACTCTAATTCCATTCATTCTATAGAATGACGGTAGCCTCCGGTCTATAGACTAGTAGCGGTAGCTTTTCTAAGAAAAGGTAGTGGGCTATACTATCCTTCTTAGTAGTGCCACCTTCGGTACGGGCTGTCCGCTAAGGATAGCCACGTCACGCTTAGCTTACTACGGATAGCCACCTTTGGTACGGGCTGGCTGTACGAGAAAAGGAACCACTTGACAGTCAGTTACCTCACGCCCCTTCGATTCGGTACAGGCTATATATATAGTCGTACATATGTAGCGCCATCTTCGATCAGCTTCCTTAGCTGGATCTTCGAATACCTTAGCAGGCCCTCCCTTCGGTCAGCCGGGCCCCTTCGTTCCGTTCCTTAGCGGGAGCCACTCCGTTACCTTATTTCAACAATAAGTAGTAGCATGAGATGTTCGCCCATGCGAGAAGTCATGTTCCGGCGGGCATTGGGATAGGGTATTTAGGATGGACAAGCAGAAGGTGAAGGCAATAGAAGAGCGGGGAGTCCCCGTGACCGAGCTACGATCATTTCTTGGCCTTGTGAACTAATACCGTCGGTTCATCACTGGATACTCTAGGAAGGCAGCTCCACTCACAGATCTTTTGAAGAAAGCCGTCGGCATTGGCATTGAACGGACAAGTGCAAGTGCCAGCGAGCCTTTGAGGACTTGAAGAGGGCCGTGACGGAGGAACCTGTATTGAGGTTGCCAGACTATACTGTGCCTTTCGAAGTGCACACTGAAGCATCAGACTATGCCATTGGAAGAGTATTGGTCCAGGAGGGACACCCAGTAGCATATGAGAGCCGGAAGCTCAACGAGACAGAAAGGCGCGGTCCAAGAGAAAGAGATGACAGCAGTGGTGCATTGCCTGAGGACATGGAGGCACTACTTGCGTTCGGTCTAGATTTGTGGTCGACGACTGGTGGCCACAAGCGACTTTGCTACACAGAAGAAGCTTTCTCCAAAACGGGCAGGCAGGATTTCCTTGCTGAGTTTGACTTTGTGTTGGAGTCAAAGTATAAGCCAGGAAGAACTAACCAAGTAGCAGATGCCCTCAGCAGGAAAGCTGAACTTGTTGCGGGGGAAGAGCTAGCTGCCATTTGCAGAATACAAGGGACCGTCGCCTGAGAGGGGAAGGTTTAGAGAAAGACCCCTTCCTGGTGGCTAGGCTAGTGCAACAGGCCAAGTCGGGAGCTACTAGGAGGTTTTGGATCGACGGATGGGCTCTTGATCACCAGAGGGAATTGCCTCTACGTGCCCGACGGTTGGAGACTTAAGGAAGGAGGAGATCTTAAGGGAGTGCCATGCGGCTGGTCACCCACGGAGGACACTGGCCCTTATAGCACGAGGTTACTACTGGCCAAAGATGGAGGAATAGAAGGGTATGTGAGAACTTGTCGTCTTTGTAAGCAGGACAAGGTGGAGCGAGCTAAACCGGCGGGTTGGAGCCCTTGCCTATACCAGAGAGACCGGGCAAGTGTATCCATGGATTTCATTGCAAGCTTGCCTAAGGTGGGGGAGGATGGACCACCTAGTAAAGGTTGTACTAGACATGAGTTCTATGCCATCTTAACCCCAGCCCCTACTAACAGTACTGCAGAAGAAGCTGCAAGATTCTTTGTAAAAGATGATGTAAAGTACTAGGGCATACCCCGGACCATCATCAGTGATAGGGACCCTAGGTTCACTGGGAGGTTCTGGACAGAAGTGTTCAAACTCCTAGGGTCCAAGCTCAACTTCTCCACAAGCTTCCACCTAAAGTACGAGCTTCGTCCTTAGCCCGGAACTCGTTCAACGCTAGAGAAGTCAGGATTCAGTCTCGCTTCATCGCTCGCTTGACTGAACTCGTTGGAAGAAGGGAGGCAAAAAATAGATTCCCGGGTATAAGGAATAGAGAGGGTTAGGATCACGAGATTTGAGGGAAAATTCAGAGGAATAAAGAACCGTCATTTATTATATTAGGCTTAGGCTTACAGCAGGAACTCGAATAAGACCTCCCTATCTCGACGAAAAGGCCTGACAAGGGAAGGAGGTGAATACTCGAAAGCCAAAGATCTATTTCGTCTCGTCCCTTAGTCCCGTCAGTAAACAGTCTATAGTTTCTTCTGGCCCGAAGTCCCGTCAGTTGAGTGCCGCTTTACGTGATAGGGGCAGTGGGAGATACTTCCTGAACCCTTCGTTCAGTCGGTATACGTGTTTTAGGGTCTTAAGTACTGTAGCCGCCTCCCCGCTTTCTGTTTGTTCAGTCGCCTCACTAACTCCGTGAAGGAGCCCTCCTGAACTCGTTCACTTCGTGAACTGCTAACAGAATACCGACGGAGGGACGAAGGACCTATAGCTAGGATTAGACCACACAGCTTGCTGTGAGACGAGACCGAGACTAGAGGTTCCAACTCGAAACCCTAAGAGAAGAGCCCCCACTATACGAGAATCTCCCCGACGGTACGTCAATCTAAAAAACTTGAATCTCATATAATAGACTATACTAGCTACGTTCATCTACTCCACTCGCTGCCGGAGGACAGACAGATTATACTCTAGCTGGAACGAAGGCACGAGCCGACGGCCGGGGGGTCTGGGGGGGGAATTTGTTGGGAAAAAAAAGGGGTGGGGATTTCACTGTTCATGCGTCGTCTAAAAGGCATCGATGTGAACAGGAGTCTCTGTCGGTGTCGGTACAAAGCCGTAAATCAGGTGGGGAGGTCTCCAGTATGCAGCAGAGGGTTTCCGGGACTCGTACATCGTTCGGGCGACGTCAGGACAAGGCTGATTCTCATAGGGTGGCTTCCTTGATCGTTAATGGCGGGGCAGGGGTTTAGGGGGTTACGGCCCAGAGGATTTGGGGTTCGTTTCAGAGAGGGGAATCCTCTCGTGGAGCTCAAGATGCTTCTGATGCCAGGTTTTTGGTTCCGGGGTCCTCTATTCCAGCCCAAGGTGCATTCGGTTGCAAGGATGTTGGGAATTCGTCACCACAGGTAGGGGATGTTTCCAGAAATGAGTCGGTTTTGGCGTCTGTTACAGGGCTCGAATGTGAGGGAATTGGGTCAGGATGGGAGCGGAATGATTGAGGAAGGGGCTTTGAAGGTAGGTGTCGGAGAAGGTGTCGATTGGGTTTGATGTGTGCATATTTTCGGCAGCTGGTAAAGGTTCCGTTGGTTGCCCTATCCTATGGATAATTTCGATTTGTGGTGTTGAGCTCTCTAAGGTGAATACTGCATCCCAGCATGCAGTTTCTTCTCCTGTTGGTCCTGCGAGTGATCAGTTGGAGCAGTCTGAAGCGGTTATACGGGATGCTCAGGGCAGAGATTTGGAAGAGGGTGGGGTTGGGTTGAAGGAAATTGAGGCTAAGAGAAGGGTTGAAGATAGAATCATGGAAGTAGGGAAGGTGATTGGTCTTTCTTTCCGCGATATTGAGGATGAGGTTCGTCGTTTGCTGTGGCATTTGGAGAAGAAGGAACAGGGTTCGACGCTTGGTTGCAAGGAAAGTACTCAGAAGAAGGCTAAAGGAAAACGGGAACTCATCAACCCGGTGAATTATGACAAAGGAGCGAACCTCAAAATGGGGTTCGGGGCGGATGGGGCTGGTGAGTTAAGAAGGTACGGGAAAGAGGGTGCTGTTGGTTTGTCATGAAGATCGTGTCGTGGAACGTGAGAGGGTTGGGGAACCCAATTAAGAAAAAAGTGACGGTTAAAGGGGCGTTGAGGAAACTAAAGGCCGATATTGTTCTTATTCAGGAATCAAAGCTTTCTTCGGTGGACGGTGCTACAATAAGGGAGGTGTGGAAAGTGAATCGGTGTGGTTGGATTAGTGTGGATGCTCAAGGAACTGCGGGGGGTCTAATTTCGATGTGGTGCTCTAAGTCCGTAGTTATGGAGGATAGCTGGAATGGGAAGTTCTCTTCATCTGTGGTGGTTAAAGATGTGGGTTTGGGTTACAGCTGGGTGGTAACGAATGTGTATGGTCCTAATGATGCGCGGTTAAGGGATGAGTTTTGGGCAGAGTTGGAGGATGTTAGAAATCGATGGGATTTGCCTTGGTGTGTTGGCGGCGATTTTCATGTTATTCGGTTCTCGCATGAGAAGAGAGGGGGTTGAGATACTACTGCTAGTATGAGAGGCTTCTCTGATTTTATTGGGAGAAAGAAGATTGTGGACTTGCCGTGTGGTGGTTCTTTATTCACTTGGTCCAATAATCAGGAGGATCCGGTGATGTCTAGGATTGATCGCTTTTTGGTTGACGCGAGGTGGTGTGAGTTGTATCCGAACGTCCATCAGTTTTCGGTGCCTAGACCAGTGTCGGATCATTGTCCTATTTTTCTTGACTCTCAGATAGACTCGTGGGGCCCTTCTCCTTTTAGATTCGAGTTAATGTGGCTGGAGGAAAAGGGGTTTGTGGAATTGGTTCAAGGGTGGTGGCAGTCTTTCCAGGTGGAAGGTTGGGCTGGTTATAGGCTTGTGGTGAAGCTGCAGATGCTGAAGGCTAAACTCAAGCAGTGGAGCAAGGAGCATTTTGGTTCGGTTTCGCTGGTTAAAGACAAGAGCTGAATATTCAGACCCTGGATTCCAAGGAACCGGAGGTTATGGGGCTTTCGACTGAAGAATTGGAGGAAAGGAGTGAAGCTAGAATATGCGAAGAAATGCAAGGAGGAAGAAAGAATGTGGAGACAGAAAGCTAGAGACAAGTGGATAAAGGAGGGTGAGAAGAAGACTGCTTTTATTAATAATATGGCGAGCGCAAGAAGGAGAGTTAATCGCATTCAGAGTCTCTTGGTGGGAGATGCGTCAGTGGATGATAAGGAGGAGATTGTTGATCATGTTGTTGGTTTCTACAAGTCCTTGTTTTCTGCTGAGAATTGGTGTAGACCGAAGCTGGACATGCTGGAATTTGGGAGGATTGAGGAGGAGGCTGATAGCTTGGAGCGGCAATTTGATGAAGAAGAAATCAGAAACGTGGTGTTCGGCTTCTCGAGGGATCGTGCTCCTGGCCCCGATGGTTTCCCTTTAGCTTTTTTCCAGGTATTCTGGGAGGGGAATTATTTGATTTTTTCAAGGAGCGGGGAAGGCGGGGATCGGTGCTTCCTTCATAGTTCTGATTCCTAAGAAGGATGGTGCTGACTGTGTTAGGGATTTCCGCCCAATCAGCTTGGTGGGTAGTTTATATAAGATCTTGTCTAAGGTACTGGCCCAACGTCTGCAAAGGGTCCTACCGTCTATTATTTCTGAGTCGCGGGGAGCTGAAAAACGTATGCGCGCGTTTGACTAATAGGCTTTTCAGCCGTTGCTTGCTGGGATATTTCGTTACATATACATATATTTTTGACTTTTATTAAAAACTGCGAGATTGGCATGCTTCCCTGCGTTAGTGTGCCAATCTCATTTTCCAGGAGTTGTAGACGAGCATCGTTTGCTCGGGAAAATCGCGCAGCAAACGAGTCCCAAGCCTCTTTCGGAGTCTTGGCTTCCCGAATGTGCTCTAACAGTTCCTTCTGCACCGATGCTTTGATAACAAACATCGCCTTCCCAGCTCAGCTCGGATTTTCCACTTCCGCAACGCTTCCGCGTTCACCGGAGTTTTTTCTGGTGGATCAGCATCTGAACCGGCGACTGTCTCCCATAGATCCTGTCCTTGGAGATAAGACTCCATACAGGATTTCCAGTAACCATAGTGACTGTTGCTGAGTTTCTCAATCCCGCTCAACGAGCTACCCAGATCTGCCATTTTTCAGCCTTCACTTGAGATTCTCTCCTTTGTCAGCAATTGACACTCCCTTATCACTGAACCAGTGACTCGTGGCGATCCCTGATCGATCACGTAGATCTCGATCCTCCACTCGAGACACGACAGCCACAACGCGCTATTGCGCTTTCCGTGCACTACCGTTGTAGTCACGATGTCTTACGAGCAATCTTTCTCTTGCTTACGTTGCTACTGCAACCAATTTCAAGTGGGAGTGTCTCCACTGCACACGATCCGATTCAGCGACGTTTCAGAATCACGTACCCATTTGCTAAATATCCAACGTCGGCTCAGTACAAACCGTTTCACTCGTGCTTCTTTAACGAAGTACTAGCTCACTCCCTCTCCCACCCAAAACAACCTCACTCCGAATACCCAGCTACTAACACACTCGCGCCTACACGGAGTTAGGTATTAAGGAAGGAAAGGAACAGACGCGCTGACTAAACAACTAACCAACACAAGCTACTCCTGTTCAAAACGTTACACTCGTGCTTCGCAACGGAAGCACTTCGTGTAACTCCACTTAAAGTCACTTTCAGCGACGTTTCAGAATCACGTACACAAAATATCCAAGTTGACTCAGTACAAGACGTTTCACTCGTGCTTCGGAAAGGAAGCACTCGCTACACTACACTTAAACTCCTTTTCAGTAACTATAAGCAGTGACTATAAGAAAAACGAACAGAAAGAAATGGAGAAAAATCTCTAGTTATTTGCATAAAGAAAGAAAGGGCACCAACCTCGGATCCGTCCGAGGGGGTGGGCAAGTTCATCACTTGCCGCACACCATGAGCGTTCACGGAGATGTTCAATGAGTATCTCTTACTCGTTGGATTTTGAGAGAGG